ATACTTCCATTTGTGGATACAAGCCTGAGGGTAAGTGACTTCATTACGAATCATGGAAGCTGGAATTCAGATATGCTGTTTGCTCAACTTCCCTATGAGCTTGCAGTTCAAATTTTGGGGTATCCTTTGCCCAAATTGGTGAATATACCAGATTCGTATATTTGGGGTGGTACAACCAATGGGAAATTTACTACTAGATCTGCCTACTTGGACATACTCAGGGAAAAATTCTCTCTTGATTCGTCGTGTGGCTATGAAGGTATATGGAAGTTGCCTCTTCCAATGCGATGGATCTATTTTTTTGTGGTTAGGACGTTTGATTACTAATGCTTTGAGATACTCTTGGGGTCTTTCGAGGTCTGCTACTTGTGCTCTTTGTGCTGATGGGGATGAAGACTTATTGCATGTCTTGCGAGATTGTCATATGGCGCGCCAAATTTGGGATCGTATTTTTCCTTCCTCCAGCCAAACTGATTTTTTTTCAGGTTGATCTACATACTTGGCTTCGAAATAATCTTGATTTGGTAGACAAATCTCTATTTCAGGTGACTTTATTTGCCACTTCACTTTGGCGCATTTGGACTAGAAGGTGCCGAATTATCTTCCAGCCGGATGAAGATGATTCCTTGGAGACAACAATTGCAAATATCGTAGCTACCACCAAAGAAGTTCATGCCGTGTTCCTGATGCCTATAACTAAAGCTCAACATGTTGCAAGTATAGCTTGGCAACCTCCTTTGCCTGAGTCTGTTAAATTGAATACAGATGGTGCAGCTAGAGGAAATCCGGGTCTTGCTGGTGCTGGTGGTGTTATTCGGAATTCTGCGGGGCAATGGCTTGTTGGTTTTGCAGCACATCTTGGGGTTTGCTCTAATGTGGCGGCGGAACTTCATGCTTTACGCCTTGGATTATTACTAGCTTGGCAGGAAGGTTATAGGGCTCTTATTTGTGAAGTAGATGCCAAGGTAATACTTGATCTCTTAAAGTCGAATGATATGCAGACTCATCCGTTGGGTGTTCTTTTAATGGACATCAAGGTAATGCTAAGTTGGGAATGGCAGTGTGAATGTCAACATACTCTACGAGAGGGTAACTTCTGTGCAGATAAGTTATCGAAGATGGGTTGTGATATGGACGTGGATTATGAAATCTTTCGTGTTCCTCCCCAGCAAGCGCTAGAGGCTGTCGAAGCTGATGAAAGAGGGGTTTCTTTTCCTCGGGGTTTTAGTTTAGCCTAATCTTTCTAAACGTTATTTATCTCAAAGGTTGCAACAATCGGTTGAACCATAAATGGGATCCCTCTCAAAGACTGGCTTTCGGGACCGGAGGAGTTGTTGAGCTGACTAGCACTCTAGATACGCTAGGCGAAGGGGCGGTATGGTATGACGCAGAGAGCTGCCCTCGGGTCCGTACTAACAGAACATCGGGGAACCCCGAAAGGATCATTCCCAGCCTGACACTACAAATGATATTTCGTATTTCATAGTGTTGATTTAAGAGGGGAGGATCCACTAAATGGACCAATCATCTATACGAATAATTCATTCAAAAGGGAATCATACTCCGGAAAGACCTAAAGCTCATTCAACTGGAGCAATTGCTGCTAAAGCCATTAGATTCGGACTTGAATAAACAATCGCGAGGGTTTTGACTTCTCGATTGGCTAGCTAGCATAGCACAGACAGAATGTAAAGCGAACCCGAACTAAACGGCTAAACCGATTGTATAGTTAAAGTTGTTTTAATGGAATCCGTAGTTTCTTGTCATCAACCTGGGGTGAAGTAAAGGACTCGTGACCTTTTCTCAAGTAAGTAAGTAGGTCTTGCAGTTTAGTCCACCCTTTAGCTTGAGGTTCCGGTCTTCAAAGCAATCGATTCCATGAACTTGGATGAAGGGAGAACCAGAAGCAGGCATTCTATAATCAAATTCCCACTTGCAGAATCACCCGAAGACGAGCTATTAAATCTCTTAAGGGGAGGAGATTGTCTAGGTGCCAGTATCACCTATTTTATTAGCTGCCCTTGTAAGCTAGTACCACCTTTCTTCAGAGGAAAGCTAAAAAGAGAAGAAATGCTTAGTCCCACACATCGGCTAAAATTGAGTTTCATCCGGGAAGGCTTACGCAGATAACGAAGGATTTTGAAACCCCACCTTCCGGACTCTATCCAAAAGAGCTTAGAAAAATTAATATATGAATTTTCTGCTATGGAAGAGTAGAGGTGCAAGGTCTGGTGTGAAATTCGATTATCAGCCACCGACGCCATCTTAACTTACTGCGGTTCTTTCGTATAGAAAGAAGAAACTCAGGATTCCATTAAAGACCACCGTTGAATTCCGTGTTAAGGCGAATAATTGGCAGCTTGCCATTTGAACTCTCTGGTAGACTGGACCTCGGAGTAGAGTTATTCAGCGAGCGAGTCGTCATCTTTTCTTGTTTCAAGAACCGGTTTTGAAAGTTGATTTTAAGCCCCTACGCTTTCGTCAGTCTCTATCTCATGGAGTGGGTCATTAACCAATTAATCGTACTCCTTCTCCTTACGTCGAATCTCCTTACGAACCCAGAGGAAAGACCAACAGAAACCATAAACTCAAGGCAAAAACCGGATTTAAGGGATGGCTGATTGTGGGATAGCCTTCCCCTTGGACTTGATATTCATTCTATTAATTAGTAGCTAGCGCTAGCGACGAAAGCTTCTGCTCGAAAGGTTGTCTAGGGCGAAGGGGCTATGGAATGTAAATGATTTCCCACTCGCTGCTAAGCCTTTCTTTAAGAGCTAGTCTTTACCGCAGAGTGAAACCTATTCTAAAGTCTTGGAAGAGGTGCGAGTCGTCTATGAGTAGTCGGTTTGGGAAGTAAACTGGCAGATGTCGTTAGAACAGAAAGTCTTCTATGAGTCCCGGCACCAGGATTTACTGGTAATTCGCTTTCAGGTTCATGCAAGTTTCTAGACAAGATAATGTAAGAGAGAGATTTGAACGAATGGAAAGCCGACGCCCTTACTGCAAAGGGGGCAGCTTACTATAGGGACGGATTAGATTGAGCCTTTCAATCGCATTTTATCCCATGGGAATTACCCTAAGATTGGGTATTTAACTCCTAGGTATTGATTCTACCTTAACTGTATATCTATTCATAAGCAATTCCTTTAGTGCTCATTAATGGAGCTAAATCCTTTGTTTCTTGGAAAACCTGGGGAATATCATTGAAAGCCTGGCATCTCAGAGGGATCTGATTCGCCTCCGACTCAATCTCTTAACTCGCTTTTAGCTGTTCACTTTGAGTCTGCTATAGCAAGTCCTCTTTTTTAACGATTTATTTTGATATTTCCTTAAGGAATTGACTTTTAGACCTATTTTACCGAGAAAACAAATCCCTAGATAGGTTGCCTCATCTCTTTCCGGAACTGGGGTTTAAGTATCTATTGCCTTTTGCTTTCCTGTTTTTAAAGTATAGCTTGCACGCGATTTCAGTTATGCAGAATCCCAATCCAATAATGAATTATTCCAAATAGGAAGTCTAGGAAGGAAATAGACCTGCTTCCATTCCCAAGTCATCAGATGAATACCTTTTCTCAGGTACCAGACAAAAAGCAATCTTTTATATCTCCTTGCTAGAACTGAAACCTCATGGAAACTTACCGTAATCTTTCTTCGCTTCGGAGCGGGATCTATCTCCCTATTACCGGGTAACTCACTTCGTCTTTCCATCGTTAATTAGGGTGGGGGCGGGGCCTATTAGCTCAGTTGGTTAGAGCTCGTGCTGATAACCCAATAATAGTAGAATTTCCCGAACTGGTCAAGTGTTCACTTCCTATAGCCAACAGATAATACAGGTTCAGGTGAACCTTCATTCGGCATCTTCTACGAGAGTCCGGCCTAGACACCAGCACCAGTTAGGTATCATATGCGAACCGGACCACTATGCCGCCAATCTCCAGTGAGTAAGAAGTTGGAGTCATAAGAGCTCTTCCTTTTCCCGATCAAAAACATCAATTTGATCCCCTGAAAAAGCAAATTAAAAACCTGCGCTTCTTAGAGACCTAAGGGATTCTCTTCGACATGGGTCATGAGAACGAAATGAGTGCTTATCCCCCGTATGGACGTCTTTCTTATCTTAGCTTAGTACCAAGATGGAACTAGCGCTAAAGCCCTTGCTTGTGCCAATTGCAACCCTGGCTATCTTGCTCTTTGATGTTCTATGCGCTCTAGTCTTCAAATGAGCTGCCTATTTTGCTATTTGAGTAAGAACCGAAGTGGCGAAAGCGCTGTTAGTAGAATAGGCTGATTATTTTCCATTCCCGTATCCAGGCCAGGAAGATCCCTTTCACCTGCTTTCTAGTCATCGAGCTTAAGCAAGCGTAGCTGACAAATAATCTTGCGTTGCGGCTAACAAGCTGAGTACTTCATTTTAAGTCTCAGAGTCCATTGAGGTCCGGTAATGGAGAAAGAAGTGCTTTGCCCAATCGCCCTTACTACTATTTCTTTCTTGTTGCTTCGAGCTCGTAAAGCAAATGCAAATGTAGATTATGAAATTCGGAGTGATACCAATTTCGTATAATGATTGCATGCCAAACATCTTCATAGGCGAGGAGTTAACCCGACACTTCCTCTTCGCCCAGCATGACTTCTTTTTCTGTGAGTTGAATACCTCGATCAAACTAGAAATATCATAATAAAGTAGTTCATTGAACTGGGAATCTTTCTGTTTGGAATGAGTATTGGATCTAGAGTCCACCTTTGAGGAAGTTGGCAAGGACGTAGGTTCGGGGACAGCGAATAAGTAAGTCGGACGGTATCGGTTGTTGAATTCTTTCGGAAGTCTCGTGCTAATGTCACGCGTGCTGCCTTTCCTCCTCTACGGTAGGTAAGCAATAGATTCAGCTCCCCTGAGAATTATTCTAGAAACGGATGCCCCGTTCGCCCCTCTCCAACAGTCGATCGAGTCACTTCGTCCCCTTCTTCTTACGGTGAAACCCCGACTGCTAAGTTTGCTAGCTATCTAGTTCCATAAGTTCTTGCCCCAGTCCGGTAGCACGGAATTGGTTATTTATTTTTCTGGGGAATCTTAGATAAAGCTCTTGAAACCTGCTTTTTAGCTGTTTCAGGGGAACGTACTCTTAACTCAACTTGAGAAGTAATAGCACCTGACTCATATGAAGCAGGAGAAGCTAACTCCTCTGATTAATGAAAGGCGGTGGAATCAAAGTCAAAGCTAATCCGAAGCCTTGAGTTTATTGGTGTTTCCGTAGGTGCTTCCCGTGCGCATTGCCTTGGGAGTGGAAGGGGGAAATTCAAAGTTTCAAACTTGGAGTTTTCCCAGGAAAAAAGGCCTAGAGTCCAATTCCGGTAAGAAATCTCAAAAGAAATCGTTAAAAATGAGGACTTTTGCATATATATGCGATTAAAAGAAGAATATTTGGAATGACTCGTTAGAGTGGAATTGACTCTTAGACGGGGTTTCCTCTATGATGGCGATTGAGAATTCGGTTTACTAGCTACAATTGACTCACTATGAGAAATCCCGCTTTTGATAAAGGAAGTGAGTTAGACAGTGAGCCTTTCAGTGAAAGCTACATCAGACAGTTCGCCCAGAGGTTCAACTACATCGCACAGAAAGTTAGAAGAATCAGATCCCTAATTGCTTTCGTGAAAGCCGGTGCATCGGTGCCTACTTCAGTTAAATCATCTCTAGGGTAGAAATCCGTATAAAAATAGGATGCTCGTTAAACGGAAACCAATTCCACTTGATGCTTTTCAGTATTCACGGTGGGAAAGCCCACGGAGCGGTAGTCGACCTATTTTACTTTTACTCTTTCTGAGCCTGCCACTGACTCGCCTATGCCTGTTGTTGTTGTTGAGGTTGCAAGGACGATTGGTGTCTAATCGTCTGGTGGCAGATATGGTTATGGAATGAAGTATTTGCTCAACCGATGATCAATTTCAAGGCCTAACAGATGTTTCTGTTCCTTGTGAATCTGCCAAGTCAATAGAGTTTCTCAAGGTTCAAGACAAGTTGATAGCTTCGGTTGCAGATTAGGGTGATGCAAGTTCAGGGACCAGTGCTTACCTCGGGGTTGAAATAGGATATCGCTCCTCATTTTCTATTCCTTCTTTATACGGGGATTTATCATAGCTCGGATATCTCCAATCAAGCTTCCCCAGGATCAAACTCTTCTTCTGCGTCCTACGCTAATTCATCTGATTTCACAATTGGATTTGGGGTACAAGTAAGCAACTTCTTCACCCCTTCGCCTAGAAAGGAGAACTCTTCAAGAAAGAGAAAAGAAAACAACAAGAAAAGCAAATCTCCTGAACTCGCTTTCGGTACCAGACTAAAACATCCAACTAACTTGCCTGAACCTGGGGGTTTAAGGACTGCTTTCTTCTCGAGAACGGGTGTAAGAGCGCAGGATTCATTCGGGTTGAGTCTTCTAGTAAAAGAAAAGGGGAAAACATATTTCTAGTTGGATCTCGAAAAAGGCATTCCAGATCGCATCAACAGCTTGAGATAATACCAGTTACCCAGTTCTGGAAAAAGATGAGTAAACCTATGATTAAGAGCTCACCTTTTCTAGATAGCGAGTAAGATTCACCAGTCGAAACAATAAAGGAAGGTCAAGCTTTCTAGCTGTGAAAAGGTTAGAATCTCAACCCGATAACGAATTCTATGGCAAAACTCCTTAATGGAATGCGCTCTTTATCGGTTTCCCTATGGGATTGTTAGAAAAGATGGTTCAAAACGAGGGTGGACTTAAGGGCTTGAATTGAGTCTGCCTATTTATTGCTTCTGATTCGAGACTATGAATTGAATTCAAGTGAATCCGGGAATCGAAGCATTGCTTTCTACATTCCAATCACTAATTGCATTATGTAATGAAGCAACTCACTTGTCTGAAACTGAGTTCATCAACTTCCTCATCTTAGTTCTTAGGCTTCAAAGTTATACCTGCGCGGGAAGGGAAGCACCTTTTACTCGTGTGCTGTAGCCTTGTCTGTCTGCTGGTTCGGAACGTTCGCTTTCCATGTCTTCGGCTCCCGCCACTCCCGTCTTTCCCAAAGAAGCCCCGTCAGTCAGTCGCGGATGGTGGAAGAATGCCTATAAACAGCGAGCGGGAGACATACCCTAATGGTCATTCGCCTTAAGCAGTTATGCAAGGAGATAGAAGAATGCCCGTTTCCGTAGCTAACTCATATGATGCTATACCTGAAAGCGGATTTATAATAGCAAGTAAAAAGGCTCTCCAAGACCCATACCCTACTCGGAAAAGCCTCTCAAAGTCCAAATCCCTATTCGCAACCGCTTCGAGATCAGATTCAGATGGGTGTGAAATAGTTGCTTATTCTTTCCTCAACCGTAGAGGACGAAGTAGGGGACGATGGGTACGGAGTTCCGAGTGCTATTCAAAATCTATACCCGAAAGCCGATACCGCTAGAGAAGAGCAACGATTTCTTATTCGCTTAACCAACCAATATCTCTCTTGCTGTCTTATTTGCTTCTGGATTCTTGTCTGAAGGGAGTGGGCGCTATACGATTAATGCGATAGGATCGTTGAGACCTGGAGTTCGCTGAGCGACCAAAGATTGAACCTGCCCCCATTATGATGACAATGGCAGTTGATGACGAGCTTACGCCCATTCGGAGCTTTATTGAAATATTTAGCCCCAGATCTAGCTCCGTTTTTCGTTTTAAAATGTGCAACTTGGCGATATCAACTCGGAAGATGTTATCAACAGTGGTTGTAAGCTTTCGATCCTTATATGATGAGAAAGATCAGGTATATTAATAATATACTGCGAGTAATGCATGATGATTTCATGGAAAACTTGCATTCTTACAATAAGTTGTCACTGTACTTAAGAGTATTACCTGGTGGGGAGGGGAACTCCCAGGGAGTGGGTGACACTGGAACGGTCTTAGAAAGATTTACAAATATAAGTGCTTCTCTTGGTGATTATTTACATGTTAGCCAGTATTATGTCCCTGACACGTGGGCTGTGGGTTTAAGGTTTTCCTTTCCCTTTCCTCCGAGCCTAACCTAAGACGGAAACCCAACCTAAGCAAGAAATAATGCCTATCTCTTCCTCCGAGATTAACTCCCGATCCAATCCCGAACAAAGAATCTCCTAATCCAATTGGATGAAGGGAGGGGAAGTCAAAGCTGGTTGTTCACTTGCTTCCCTTGATGTTAGTTCCTCATGCTAATCAGCATCTGCATTTCCTGCCCGAGGTAGCGTAGCTTAGGAGTGGCTTACTTCTCTTCTCGCTATTCAGAAAGGCCGGGAAACCGTTCAAGGGTTAGATGCGTCTTTGAAGTTAGTAGTAGTAGAACATGAATTCGATTCCGGTAGCTAGTAAGCAAGAGAGCGAAAGCCTAAGAGAAAAGTACACCCGATCGAATAAACAGGAGCAATTTCGGCTTCCTCTAGATTCGGGTTGTTAGAACGATTCCTTCTTGTTGACAGTGAATAATGAAGTTAGACTGGCTGGTACTAGTTAGGATCTCACATAAGGAAAGGGCCATTTTCAACTATTCAACTATAGGAGCTAGGAGCTGACTATATTGAATCGACGAGGCAGAAGTTCGGATAATCACCCGGCGTTCGTTGGAAATCGGCTGTAGGCCAAACGGCTTTAACATAGGCGCTCGAGTAGGAGGTTCATAATTAAACTCCCTAGGGGAAGAGAAGCTCTATCCTTTTGAAACCGAAGTGGGGAAAGCGCTTTTGCCCCAACTGATTAGTCAAGGGCGGACATTTAGCTTGTTCGCCTAAAGGAATTCCTTATGCAAGAAGATAGATATTAGGAATTGGAAATAGATAGGTAGAATTGGAAACAGGCTATAAATCATCTGACTTCCTTTTTATTGATGAGTCGCTCTCGGGTTGCGATTGAAATACGTATATGGAAGAGGGGCTTGCTAGCGGATTCCTTGCTAGCGTTATAGGGATTGCGTTCTTGCCAGGGGAATAGCTGTCGATTGAAATGCAAAAAGTGTTATCTCATATAGCGAGAAAAGTCTTCATTTTTAACGATTTTTAATGATATTTACCGGACCTGGGGTACTCTCTCGAAGTCTATCCCAAACCTCAAAAAGGTGATGCTTGAGATTGCCTTGCTGTGTCAGAAGAAGAAGGATAGCTATCTTTCGTACTATACCTCTGTATCCCAATAGAATGAAATTCGTGCTTGGAATGTAGAAAGCAATGCCCATTACCCCTTCCTACTGATTGTGCGTATACTCAAACATATTCATAAAAGGAAGTAAAAAAAGGAGCTCTCTCAAGAAGGTGAACGGTTTTTATTGCCGCGTATAAAGCTCAATCGTTTATTCCAGCCTTGGGGTTTTTAAGAACTTGATTTCATAGCCATTTCATTTCCTCACTCCATCACTGGCAAGAAACCAGAAAGAAGGGAAAGCCTTTAAACAGCCAATCGATTATCGTATTTCACCAACCGAAACCTCAAACAAAATAACGGTTGTTGAAACAGCTTTTCATAACCCAGAAAAAACAAATAAGCAAGCAGCGGATGAACTTCTTTTTCTTTTCCTTCTCGGATAGCCCAGCCTTTGAACTCAACCTGTGCGGCGAAAAGAGGACGAGAAAAAAGGGAAGAACCTAGACGCGGATAGAAAGTCAGCTCTTTCAGGGGAAGCCGAGGTGGTTTATGATTCATTCCCTGGCAAATAAGCGAGAGCTCAACCAGAGAGATAGATGCTGAAACCCCAAGTCCGGAAAAAAAGGATTTAGCTGTGTGAATGGGGGCAGTTCTATTTGAAAAACCGGAATTACTAATTTCGTATAATGTTTCGATTGAGTAGCGGATGCGATTAAGCAACTTTAGCCATAGAATTGCTTATGAGCGGGAAAGGATATAGCTCAACGAGAAAGGATAGCAACAGGTCTTGCAGCTGCAGCAGACAAGTGAGTTGGTTCTAGCAAGTAAATAGAAGAGGACATTCCCTACCCAGAAACTCATTCAAGAGTAGCAATTGCAGCTTACTCTCTTCGCCTTGTTTGAACTGGATATCCCTATCCTGTATTCTTCCCTTGGGGTTTCAGCGCCACATGCTGACTGTGAGACTTCCTTAGCGGGAACCTCAGTATCCTATTGCCTCTCTATCTGCATCTGATCCTTCTCTTACTGAAGGAAAGTGGGAATTCCTATTTAAGGGTCTCATCAAAACAATCAGCCATCTCTTTTGCTTGCTAGCGCTAACATTCGAACTGGCAGCGGAGTTCGAAAGAGTTAATCGTCAGCAGGCAAGAAAGAGCCGGAACTAGAGGTCAGCTTCTAATCGTAGGGAAAGCACCTTATTATGATTAGCAAACGTAGTCGAATGCTTTCACTGTCTGGTTTACTTGCTTATTCGCTTTATACGTTAGGCGAAGAGAGAAGTTAGGTTTCATAGAGGAGATTCCATTAAACCCCATAGGCTTTGGGGTTGCATAAGGTCTTGCCCCAGGTACGGCAAAGGAAAAGACCGGCCCACAGCCTTTGATTGCTATCTAGTTAGGAATGAATGTTCTACTTCTACGGTTTCTCGATCTGAATCAATATTTGATGAGGGTTCGGGTACGAGAGATCGGGGAATGAAAGACTAAACTAAGGATCAGTCTATTGAGACAGGAAACAGACCAGTAGTTCTTAAACCAAAGGCAGATAAAGGCTCTTCTCTTCCTTAAGAATGAGTTTCATCAGGTCTTGCCAGAGCCTGTAGCAAATAGTAAGGCTAACAATCAGGATAGACTAACTAGAAGAGATAAAGGAAGGTCTCTTAGGAAGGCTTTGAAGACCGGAACCTCAAGCTAAAAGGGATTCATCTTCAGACTTGGGAAAGAATGAGATCGATAGAGTTGCTCAATATAAAGGATTTCGCTTCTGACTCGCAACAAGTTCAGGGTTCAGGTATTGCTTATTCAAATGTCATAGAGTGATTGCAGACTTATTATAGGTATCTCATTTCAGTAAAACTCACGAAAACCATTGCGTCAGATACCAGAAAAGAATTTAAGACGGATTTATTGGTAATTCGCTTTCAGGTTCTATCTTCCTCGGTACTATCCAACATCGTGGCATCGCGACTCTGCTACTACATGTGCATGTGCCGAAACCCTCTTTTATTTCTTCTAATAGGTGAACCTTTCCATACAACCAATAGACTAAGAGTTACTGTGAGAGCAGACAGATTAGAAGCTTGGGCAGGGATAGTAGCTCCTGTGAGGCCAAGGGGGTCTCAAACACTCGTGGTAGGTAAGAAAATACGGGGCTCGTTTGCGATTGTACCTTCGGCATTAGACTGGGCTTGTGTAGATGTGGGTTGCTTATAGAGCCCTTTAGCAGTAGCTGGCAACGGTCTTTCTTGACACTTACTTAGCTGAAGAGGCCTAAGGCTGGTCTTTTTCCTCTCCTTTGTCATTTTGACCATAGGAATCCCACCAAGCAATTCCACATTGTCTTCATCATCAGAGTCCTCTTCCGTACTCTACACCGATTTCGAACCATGAAAAGTCTCTCCCGAAACCTTCGATTCCAACAGTTTGTCCCTGTTTGACGTCTCCCCAAGGGCGGATTGTCCATCCGATTTCACTTTCTTGTTGCTGCTGCTGATCAACTTCCTCCGGCGAACGACGGGTATTCCCATCGGTCATCGAAATATCGCCCGACATTCTCGGAGCATGAAGTTCTTAGCTTAATTCAATATATTTCTAGTCTTTTTTTAGTATTTTCTTTTTTGAAAGATTTATATATGTTGTGTGCTGGGGCTGATTTCAGATACACGCCGACTATATAAGAGAGTTTTCCAGCCAACTGATAATGTTTAACATTAAAAGAAGGGAGTAAAATAGCGGCATTAAACCTGCATATCCTCCATGCCAATGTCGGCATCAGACGGAACCCCAAATTCTGCATTCATAGATGTATCTTTCTCCATAGAATCTATGTCTTTCTCTCTTGCAGCCCCGTTGTTTACACCAACACCGACATTACCATCGACCCCAACACTTGTAGCGCCAGGAGGAGGGATATAAGATGTCTGAGGTTGTAGGGAAGAGTTTGGTTTCGGGAGTTGCATACCCAGCATATTAATGTCCTGGGAATCTCGGTTAACTGTATTAGTAATCTCCTGAAGAGCTGGTTTAGGTAAGATAGGTTTAACTTGCACTGGTTTAATGGCCTTTCCTTTGACGGAGCAGTTTAAACTTGCATATCCTCCTTGTTTTTCCCCTTTAAGGCACTCCCATTAGGTGCCTTATTAGATTATATAATGCTGTAGTTTTCTGAAGTTGCTTCTTAAATTGCTCCTTATTAGCTCCCTGGCTGGCCTGGCTTGAGCCAGTTTTCGAACTCGCATTATCAGTTTGAGTAGCTAGAGAACTCGGGACACACTCATCCCATTCCTGTGAAAGATTCTCATCCTCTTGCACTTCAAATCTAGAGCCAGTGTGAGCCTCCTCGGAAGAAGTAAGAGTGGCTTGGGCACTAGTTTGACTCTTACCAACAACAGGAGAAGTAGCAGTTTTTGCGGAGAGCGCTTCTTTGTTGGCAGGTGGCTTCCGGTACTTCTTCTTAGCTATCATCCAGGGGCCATACTTCACATCCAAATACTCACGATTGGGAATCCCATCAAATTCTGAGAGTTTAAGAGCCTGTTCATCCGTGTAACCTTCACTTTCTCTTTTCTTGACAGAGCAGCCAAGATCACCTTCTTAGGCCAAACTTGTCACAATGGAAGCATATCATATTTAGACCCTCATATTCCACCCTTTTCTTTTCCATCGGCCACAGACATACACCTTGTTGGCTCAAGTGGTTTAGTGAGGTCTACCTCTACACAAAGCCTAGAAAACTTGCCCCTAGTACCAACTGAGGTTGTAGAATCTATCCGAATGGTTTTCCCAAGTTTGTCTCCCATCCTTCTCAAAGTTGTGAGATCATAAGCCTCCAGAGGCATAAAAGGGAAAAGGGAAACTACCTCCGGGACATACTAATTGGAAAACCACTAAAGGGACGTTGGATGACAAGAGTAGGTGGGGTCAAGCATCGATCTCAACTGTCAGGCAAATGTCAGGCAGCCAAGCCCTCACCGATGTGGAAGATAGACAACGAATGAATATGAATATCATATATTATATTTATTCTCAGTGGTCAGCCGAGATTAAGACTACTCTTTTTTTATTGTCCGCTTGTCGAACACCAAACAGGAAAGCTGGCGAAAAAAGGTTATACTGTGTATAATGCTTTCGATATGGTTGCTGAAGAGAAAGGAAATTCTGTTTCCTAAAGGAAGTTGGTGTTAATAGTTCCGGTGAACGGGACAGAGGAGCTGACTTTACTAGGTATACTGAGTATAGCAGGCGAACGGGGAAAAAGAATTAGACTAGATCTTGGAAATGGCACTCCAACAAGGCTCTAAGAGAACGACTTCAGGCGCTGTCTGGTCGAACGTACCATCCAATAGGCAAGTTTCAAGAATCGACAACTAAACCCCTTCGGATTACTCATTTGCGGGCTTAGCTGCAATCGCATAGCTTTCTCGCTCTTCAGCAGAGAAAGCAGAGGACGCTGCAACACTTTCATTTGCTCCAAAACAGATCTGACCTTCCGAGTTTCTTCCTACAACTCCAATGGCAGCTGACTTTGAATTTGTATCAAAAGATCCAGGATTCACAGTTAAATTTAAGGGTCCCATGTTCCGGCGGCATCCAATTTTCACATGCAGAATCATCTTTAGGCTTTATATAGGTGATCATCCCTGGCTTCTCTAACAAAGAGAGTAGGAGCATATAATATCATAGTGAAACGGTATTTGATGATCCGACATAATTACATACACAATTCATTTTCTTCTCAATTTGAAGAGAAAAATCGGTATTAAAAGATTAAGGATAAAGAGTCAAAGGCCATTGTAGAGTAAACGTCTCGGGTCTATGGCCTCATGGAGGATTCCTCATATTTGCTGATGCCATTGGGCTTTCCTACCCCATTCTGTTCTGTTGTTTTAGGTCGGAAGCTTGCCTTGCTTTTATACAGGTGCTGCATGGCTGTCGTTGACTTTAGGACTTGACCCACCAATCGCGGTCCACACGTAGTACCCGTACCCCATACTATCCTCCCTAAGATCCACACGAGGCGATCCCGGGAATATCATTATAGAAGTATGGAATGAATGTAAATAGGAATCCCTTTTGAGTTGACTATGAGTTTCGATTCATTTCTTTCTATTCTTTCTATTGATTCGTTTATCATTTATTCTATTTCTCAAAGCCTATCCTACTACTAATACACCTGCTTCGCTGCGTATGTACCTACCAGTAGAGTAGTTGTCACCACTTCCATCTGCTCGTACAGATGCGCTGACCAGACTGCGCTACACCTCGTCTCACCGCCCGATCGATACTCGAACCGAACTCGCCCATCCTCCGAAACCGCCTTTTTTCGGAAAATATGGCTCGCTCTTTCTTCCTACGTCGGACCCGCACTTCGCCTAGGAACTAAAGAAAGCTTAAACAACAATTAAAGCTCTGAGCCTAATAACAAATTAGCGTAGCCTATGAAACGAATGCTGAAAGCACTTCGCTTTACAGCTCAGCTAGCGCCGCCTATCGGCCTTTTGCTTGTTAGCCGCCATGCTAGTTTAATACAACCTTATGTTTCGCCTTACATTTTAATTTAATATTACGGATACATCCGCGAGAGCGCCTCAACCATCATACCGGAATCAATAGCGGAGAAAGAGGAGACATAGGAGATAGTCTCAGTGTCTTTAGAGCTGGGCCATAAAGTAGGCTGCATTAAGATCATTGACGCCATGAACATCAACCTGACCCTCCGATCCCTTTTCTTTGCTTTCGCACCAGAAATACGAGGCTCAACTATAGCAACAATAGCCGCTTTAAACTCAGCTAACAAATCCTGAAAATTGTTACGAAAGGACTGATTTCCAGCACCTCTAGAGTTCCATAGGAGACAATCCATTAACAGGAGTTTGAGGAGTTACCAGGTTCGCTCCCAGGGATGAGCATTCACCATATCAACGACAACAAGGTCAGAACCCGACATCACCACACCCTGACGCTCATCCGGAAGCTGACTGAGTTTCAGGCACATATGAGGCATTCATCGCTATATCAGGGGGCTGACTAATCCTCATATCAGCATCCACCATACTAGATGACGCAATCTTGCTATTCTCCACTACTTTCTGAGTTCCATCCATATTCTGAGAGACTATCGCAATAGAACAGGAAGGAGAGTCATTCACAACTGCAACTTGATTCTTTTCCATCGCCTTTGCTATAGCCTGATGAAGTGGGCACTATAGACTTTCTAGTGCCTGGGGTTTTAGGGCACTTGTCTATCTCCTTTAGCTCGTTCGGAAGAATAAGTAAGGTTTAGCTACCCGGTCGTGAGCCATTAAGTACATTCTGGCTGGGAATTGAGCGCGAGAGGAAGGGTTTACGCACGCCATTAAATTGTGTCAGTCAGTGTCAAGAAAAGAGTTTAAACCAATTGGTTATGCAATGGATCAGCTCAACCGGTCAGGGAATTCTAATTTCATAGAGTGATTGCTGAAATATCAAGATGCCTATCACCTGAATACAGAAGAAAGCCCGTCTTTGAGCGGAGAGCTTGCAGAAGGGAACGCTAGCCCCAATCACGATCTACTCGGCAGGAACTGAATAAGATTTGGCGAACGAACGAGAAGGAGTACGATTGAGAAAAGATCTTCCTTTTCACATGAATTCGATACCTATAATAAGATATTTCAGCATTATACGAAATTGATATTGGTATCGGTTGAGCAAATACTTCATTCCCTAAACATGAAGAATTATCTGTTTAGATTCTTCTTCATGTTGATCTTCCGGTAGTGGGTTTAGTCTTTCATTTTTAATAGCATCAGATTCACTAGCGGATAAGGATTCACCCCTCTCTACCTTATAGCTCATAAGACTAGAATAAGGAGGTAGGGAAGGCTAGGCTAGACAGGAAAAGAAGTACCTATAACTCATTTGCTGGCTTTGAGGGAAGCAAGTAACATCGATTTATCTGTTTAAGGGCATTAGGGGCTTAGGAGTCAGGGCATGGCATTCGATTAGGTAAATGCTCTTTCTTTGGGATCAATATCATATCGGAATACTTGGGCAATTCAAGGCAGGTAAGAGCGAGTCCTTTAGCTATGGGGGTTAGGAACTCCTACCTCCAGGTTAGAGTAAGAGTCAGCTATCTGAAAGTCAATTGTAGGTTAGAAATCTCATTCGAAATCTGATACGTTTGACGTTTTACCATCTTTTTTGTTAGCTTGAACGTGGAGAATGCTATCTGACCGCTACCTATACGAAGGTTGTTCCCCTGTAAAGGAATACATTCGGAATTGAGATTTGAAGATTATGAGATTAGGTTTGACAAACCTTCAATAGCGAGTTACAAAGGAAAAGTTGTTTATTCCTACCCAGATTCCGTGATATACCTGAAAAAACAGGAAAGCAAAGAGATAAAGAGGTCGGGACAGGAAGTCCTCTTCCAGTTCGAGGAGTGAACCCGAAAGGAAAGCCAGTCACGCATCTTACGCCAAGTCCGATCCCGAAAGCAGATTCCATTAAAGGCATCGCGGAAGATATGTTTCTAGTTGGGAATGATCAAGAGTTTGATTCACTAGCTGAAGAGTTAGATACTACTTTTGTTTGATACCTTATACTAGGCAGAAGGACCAGACACCTTAGCGCCTAGAAAATAGGTAGCTATTCCGGCTTACTCTGATTCATCGGTATCTGCTTATTTCTGTCGGTGAAGAGACAGCGATTAGTGCTAATCCCCTTACCCTATCATTGCCCTTAGCGCACAGGGTTAGTTAACCGGTTCGGGCAGTCAGACTCTTTCTTCATAAGAAACTGGCTAGCATAGACCATCCCCAGGCGTAATCGGAGAACCTACCATCTGAGCCCTGAGCCCGAGCCTTCCTAAAGAGCTAATCCCTTCCTTGTTGGCGTGTATGGACAAAGCGGTGCAAATTGATCTTTCAGGATAGCGAAGTTGATTTTAGTAATTTTGATCTCCTTCGTGATATTCTTCTCACAACAAGTGAAGTGTGTGCTGCTAGGAAGGTGCGGGATGGTTCTAGTGCTGCTGTTCTAAACATTAGTTGGCACCCTCCTGACACGTTGGCTGTGAAACTGATGGAGCTTCGTGCGGAAATACGGGGATAGCTGGTGCAGGGGGCTTGATTAGAGACGCATCGGGACGTTGCTTAGTTGGCTTTGAAGCCTATCTAGGAGTCTGCTCTTTTATTGTATATGAGCTTCATGCTTGCAGGTTGGGGCTTTTGCTTGCTTGGCAGGAAGGGTATCGTCATGTGGAGTGTGAACTATCTGCTAAAGTGGTTTTAGAACTGATCAAAGAAGCCGACATTACTTTCCATCCTTTTGGGATCTTCATTGCAGATATAAGGGATCTAAAGGGATTGCTTTTGTTCTCTTCACCATACTTTGAGAGAAGGTAACCTCAGTGCTGACAAACTTTCGAAGCTTGGATGCTCTCTTGATGAGAACTATGCTCTTTTTCGGTCTCCTCCGCAAGAAGTCTTGGAAGTTTTGCAAGCGGATATCCTGGATCAAGTTGCCTCCTTCCCATAAGGCTCCAAGCTAGTCAATAACTTCACTGCCATAATCGAATCAGATGAAACTATGCAAGAAAGAATACCTTGATTAATGGCCATTTGAAGGCCAAAGAAAATTTCCCGAACTTCAGCTGTCAAAGCATCCAACACATAACGATGCTTCATAACTCCTGCACACACCACTTCACCAGCCCCGTTTCGCAGCACTGCCCCTAGCCCAGCACAGCCACTACCTTGTACAAAAGAGGCGTCGAAGAGAGGAAGCTCCAACTTTAATTAGCTCTTAAGCCGGAGGTACATAAAGGGTGCTCTCTTCCCTAGTCTTACTTAATGGCGGAGTACGAGTCATTCATAGAATGAGGTCAGACTGAGGCACTAATTAGTCGGAAGCGGAACTTCTCACTAAACTCAACGGGTCCGAGAGAGAAAGAACTGGAAATGACTACACAGACTTTGAAACGGCTTTCTGTCTTCTAGTTGAAACAAACCCTATGGCAGTTGTCCCTAACTCGCTTTCGGACGGAGCGTACTTCTTACACCTTTACAAAAGAAAAGGAAATGGAGCCCCTAAACAATCTTGAGTCGTAGCTCAAGAGCCATAATGAGGCTGAAAACGGGCTATCTCGAAAACAATGACTAACAGAAATCAATCTCTTGCTCACGGGTACTCAAGCCTAGTCTCTTACATCTCACTCTACTATCAGTTCTGTCTCGCCAGCCCTTAGCGTACGATCTGGGATCTTTCCCTATCGACTTTCGATTAAAGACTTATTCATGTGGATCAACTAAGGTCTTACAGAGCCTAGTGCTAGTGGGCCATCTTTGAAAGAAAGGACTAACTATTGATGATCGAGAGAAGCAAGCCTAAAAAAGTAATGAACGTGAGTCAGCGACAGAAGTGCAAAGTCCTCGTCCATGCTACAGCCAATCGAAAACAAATCAGTATTACCATTGCCGATGCGCCACCGAAGTCCCTTCCTAAGACTCTACCTAGTCTCTAAGACTCTACCTAGTCTTTAGAATTACCTGCCAAGTGGAGGAAGCAGTATTGGAATTCTAAGTGTTCAAGAAATCCTCTTCATCCTTCATGTACTTCTTGCGCAAAATCTGTCCCCAAAGGCCATCTTTCCTCTCATGAAGCTTCCAGCCCAACTTCGAAAGCATCGCCCGCCAGGTTATAGTCCTTAGCCTGTCTCAGCTCCAAACCACCCTTTGTTTTCGGTTGACAAACCTTATTCCAGCTAAAAAGGTGGTTCCTTGACGCATCTGCATTACCACCCGAGATAAAGTTGCTATTTATTTGATACAATCGCTTACAAACTACTGTTGGTAACAAAGCCCTCTGCATACTAGAAAGAGGAATTATGGAGGTAGTCTATTTTTTCAAGGTTCTACGGCCAGCAGTACTTAAAACCTTTCCTTTCCAATCAGCCAATCTACGGAGGACTTTGTCCACCAAGTGAGCATAAGTCTCTTTCGTGACCCGACCATGAATCACAGGCGCCCCCAAATAAATTCCAAGGCTGTCCGTCAAAGGGATTCCACTCGATGCACTCAGGAGAGAGGAGATTTGGTGATTAGTATTGGGTGAAACAAAGAGCTTAGACTTCGCTGGACTAATAAACAATCCGGAAGCTCGAGAGAAGTATTCAATGCATCGCAAAATCATATCCATTTGTGTCGTAGATGCTTTCGCAAAAAGCATTAAATCATCTGCAAAAAAGAGGTGCGAGATGGTTGGCCCTCTTCTTGAAGCCTTCAGAGGTTTCCATAATTTGCTGTCCACTTTTTCAAGAATCAAGTGCGACAATCTTTACATGACCAGGATGAATAGGTAAGGAGAGATTGGGTCACCCTGACGAAGCCCTCTACAAGAAAAAAATTCAGGGAGCATTTCACCATTCCAGAGGATCGAAGTTTTCATATGACTGATAGAATACATTATAAGAGCCACCAGATTAGTAGGAAAACCAAAAAAGATAAGAGTTTCACGGAGGAAAGACCAACTTACAGTATCATAGGCCTTATGTATGTCTAATTTCAAAATCATAGAACCTTCTCTACCTTTCATATGCATCAAGGTATGAACCATTTCCTGTACAACCAAGATATTATCTGAGGTTCCTCTTCCCGCGAGCAATCTTTTATACGATCGTGTGCTGAAGAAGTGACTCACCTTCCCGAGCAATCTCGTAACGCTACTTCGCGTTATGCTGTTTATTTCGATTTCATTCCGTAATTTGAATCGGTTTTAGAATCCGTGATAGCAAGTTAGTCGGGTGATGCAAGTGCAGGAAAGACTAAAACCTCAAACCTGACAGCTTGAGATAATACCAGTACAGTTTCCTTCATAAGGGTTAGCTGATAATAGCGAAGTTCTTGCAATTGCTATTAGGAATTCGTCTGAGTGCTTCCCGGTCTTCAAACGCCTATCTCGGATTTTGCTACTGAATGGCATTCTCTTTAAGAGTTCTTTAAAATAACGATGTCAACAATGTTAAAGTTTTTTAAGGAGCCCCCCCCTAAGTACTCGACCGAGGAAGTAGTACTTTACAGAGCTGTAAGGCTCACTACCTGAAAAAGAAAAGTGCATTTCTTCTTTTTTCACTTGCTCTACTCTCGACTGGGGCAGCTTTCTCTCTCTTTTTCATCCTCCGGTTGAGCTGCCTATTGACCCGCTAATCCGGCGATGCCAGAGAAAATAAAATATGTGAAAACAGGTCTTGAATAGGTAGGTGGGCATGGAAGCACGAGAGCTGGTTAGATGCGTGGGAAAGGATATAGCTTAACTTTTGAGTTTGCTTATAGTACGGATACTGCTTCTGAGGCAAGAGATACTTCTTCAGGCAAGTCAATGGAATCGATAGCTCCTAAAACCCCATCAAGATAAACTCAGGATTCCATTTTTTCACTTAAACCTTAGATTAGGGGATTCGTTGAAGAGAAATACCTAGCAGCAGTAACAATTACCTATCGCTCTACCTTTAGCTCAACGAGTGGGAATGGAGATAGAGCTATTTCATCTAGCTAAATAGTTGCATAAGTTCTTTCCCCAGGTACGGTAAATTGAATGAAAAATATTCTTCTTTTACCCAAAGTTGAAGACTAATTAGTTGCTTCATGAAAGTTCAGAAAAGACACCAGCCTTTGCCCCGGAACCGAAAGCAGATGAATTGGCTAAGGCTTTCTGGTCTTCCCCAGAGTCAGAGGAGTTAGTTGCACCGCTTAGTTTGGACTAGGTTCGTAATACGGCGAGGAATAGGCAGAACTATCAATCAGAAAATAAGCACCGATAAGGTCGTGGTAGAAGACTCTCACAGCTTATTCTTTGGGCACCTTCCCAATCCTTTCCTTGACGCTTCGTACTCATTTCAAAGCTTACTACTCCGCTAGCGAATCTAGAAATCCCTGGAGAAGCGGATAAATGGTGAAATCACCGAAGTCATAATAATTTTTTGATTTCTTATGGATTTTTTTGGGTGAAATGAATGCTACTCATGTTTGTTGTCATGGGAGCCTCTACTCTAAATGTTTATTCTTTCTGACGTGTGGCTTTCCGTGCAGGTATAAGGCTTTGAAGCCTATTCACTCTTCCTTCTGTCCCGACCTTCTTTATCTCTTCTTATAGGCAAGACCTCTTGCTAGCCTTTCTCTCGAGCAAGTAAAGTAAAGCAACAATGCGCACTCATTCCCGAGCCTAAGATGAGAGCTGATTCAATCAAATCCGAAAAGCGGAGTTGGTTTATGATTCTACTGGGAATCTCTTCTTTGTCTTATCTTAGGAATCGATCTCGTCATCCCTTCTTCTTACTAAAAGCGCTTTCGCCCCTTCAGTTCTTACTTACTTAAAGTAAAAACCATATTTAAGGGATGCAGATGATGAAATTGAAATTCATTTTCTTATTGAGTACCGACGAGCCAAAGCTTAAAGTCTTGTTTGTGAAAGCACACCCGAAGCAATTCTAAGGCAAAAGTTGCAACAGATCATCCTATGAAAAAGCCAGTCTTCCTAGAGCTCTTCTTAGCAGCCAACCCTTCCTTGAGATTCATATACGAGAATTCATCTTTAGTTCGCAAGCATGCAAACAATTAGACATCTGATCACACTGACTTACTTGGCTTAGCTTGCAGGGACTAGAAAGGAAAGAGCTCCTCTGCCATTTATTCCGGCAAGAGATTGGAAACGTGAACCACCCGCTCCCCCTTTGTAAAGGAGAACTACTTTGCTTTTGCTCGGCTGTTGTCAACAATGGGTTAAGCTTTTGAGTTAGGAGTTAGCTGCAGATTCACTAGCGTAGGACGAATAAGAGGAAATTCTCTTTCTGTCTTTTCAATCTCTGAATTCCATAAAATACAAATTCTCAAAGAAAGCAGAAACAAAATAAAGAGTTGAAAACTTTACGTTAAAAGGGAAAGCAATCAAACCCGGTTCTTGAAACAGCTTGCCCCCAGTCGAAGCAATAAACTCAGGATTTGATTAAGGAACTTTTGCCTCTGAGAGGGGTTTCTTTTTGATCCCCGGTTTAGAATTCTCATAGGTAGGCTCGAAGACTTAGCTGCGAGTGCCCCTTTGCGACCAATCGCTCGTGTAGACTCCCTCTTTTTCTAGATAAATGGGTAGCCCCTCTTACTCCTGCAATTCAGGCAAGTTGATACCTTAACTTCACCCCAGGTTGTCAAATCTTCTCTTGACCGGTTTCAAGGGAAGGGACAGATTCTAATAAATAGCTTAGGACGAATTCTCCGTACCAAGTTGGCTCGTATGCCAGTTCGAATGTTTGCTTGTATGTAGTTCCGGTGGAGAAAAGACCATTCCTTAAACAACCAGGCCGGACTGAACGAACAGAGCTTCCTAATCTTCAGACTTGGTAAATACAAAAGACTAGCTTTCTTATTATCTTATTCACTTCCTGAAAACAGGGCTAGCGCGCCTAACAGGAGATTCAAATTAGAGAACCCGGCATTCGATGCAGCAGATTCAATGGCTGGCTTCTTATTGGATCTTACTGCTCCTGCTAATGCTACTGCTTTCTTTTCACGTGCACAATCTAAGAGACCAATCCCCAAGGGAGGACAGGGTCTAAGCGCTAGACACTATTCCGATATGGCCGATATGTCAGATCGAAGACTTCTAAATGGTTTTGAATCTCACTCGGATGCTTCCTGCTGCACGAGATTCGACAGTTGGGATGATTGCGCTATCACTAATATAACTCGGAATGGATAGTGGAAATTCTCTCTCGGGCTAGTTGTGATTGGTTGGATTCGTGTGTGGTAGTATGATCGATATGCCTCAAATCCTCCTCTCTTACTGGGCAAACGCTTTCTAACAGCCTATTGGACCTAGCAAGGAAAGCTGGAGTAGAACGCAAACTGGATAAGCGAATCAAGTGATTTTTTCACGAATTCTAGGCGGTTGTAGAGGGATTAAGCATTCCTTTGAACGCAATGAGAAGATCTAGGGTAGAAAGTAGCTCCCCAGTAGCTCAAAGAAAGTCTCGTCCCGACCTGGGGTTGGCTTGAGAAGGAGAGTCTCGCCGGTTGTTAACAAAGCGGCATGCAAGGAAGCAAAGATGAACCGGCTTGGGGGAATAATGAATCTGAATTGGAGGGTGGATCCTTAACACCAAACTACCTTCTCTTCTAATCCTGCTACGAAATATCGATTTGAAGGCTAAAATCCAAAGTAAGGTTTTGAGCCAATCAAGTAAGCCAGTACCTGTATCTGTCCCTGCTGTCGCAGGTGATGAAGTAGTGGGAGTAAGAAAGGGTTAGTTAATTGAATTTCCTTCAAACCTATCAGTGTGAAATCAAGCTTCAGAGTCAACAGAGTCAAACGGTGAAACGAAATCGCGCGTCGACAAAGATAGAATAGGTCCAGGGGAAAAATCAATAGGAAATTTTTTATGTCATTGGAAGCGATCGGAAAGGAATCTGAACAAGCCAAGGAGGAAGTAAGGCGAGGGGGAATGCCCTACTAGGGGAATAGTGCATCAAAAAGCAAACTAGGCAAACTCAGATGTTGAGACTGTATTTCATGCTAGCCGTCCCAAGAAAGACGCTTACCGACATTACTTCAGAAAAGCTAGCCTTCCTAAATGAGCTAGGAGCGTATGATTAAAAGGGGCATGGGATCTACGACCAGTCAGTTAACAGCCTACCGGCATATCGCGCGTAACAAACCAGTCCGTAAGGAAGGACGATCCTCTTCGCTGCGTAGCTACTACATACAATATTACAGCTACTTCGCTGCTAGGCCGCTCACCTGACTCCTCGGAAGACGAAGTAGGTCTTCAATAGTTTCCCTGCGATGGCTACTAAATAACCTCCTTTTACTTTTTTAAGATATATGAGCTAGCTCTGCCAAAACTTGATATAATCTGTCTAAACTGCTCGACCTTAGGTCCATATAGTACAACCTCCCTCGCCTAGTACCACAACCAATCGTCTTCTTTTCCTTAAAAAGACAAAAGTTAGGCCATAAATGACAATGCAAGATTAAGGCTATAATGTTATTTGAGAAAGAGACAAGAGGTTATATTCCAAAGATGGGACAACTAAAAGAGAATCCAAATTCATAGAATTAGTGAGAGAGAGTTAAAGATGATCCTTCCCCAACAATAGGGGCTTCATCACCATTGGCTGTAGAAAGACATTTTTGTGAGGATTCTTTTCTCGGTATGCGTCGGAGTACCTTGGCAATCCAATCATGAAAAGAAAGGCGGAGCCATATAGAACGGAAGGGCGTTCAGCAGCAAACTGACAGCTTCAAAGGCCCGATCCTATAGGGAAGTATCCAACCAGGGGGCCTTGACATAGGATCGATCCAATTTCGTTATTCAAAACCACTAAAGTCCCTTTTACAAAGTAGCGAAGATGCGCCATGCCACCGTCAACTACAGCCCTAAGGATAGCTTACCCTTTCCAATGACAGGTTATAAGTCTCTTTCACCGGAGCGTATAGTTCTTTTTTTTTATTCAATTGTCTCAACGAATTGATGGATAGAGCTTCACCCTAAGTCGAAAAGCTTTGTTCTAGTCCCAAAGATAGCAGCAAATACCTGCACTGCAATAAGGGTATTCCCTAAACTAAAGAGTGGAAAGGTCAATCAATAAGGCATTAAAAAAGGAGTTGGGATCAATAGGACAACTTACTTTGAGAGCTTATATCCGCTACGCGGTGAATGGGAATAGGCGTCCGTTAGTTAGGAGGTGAGCCGTACGTAAGGCTTTGAGGCAGCCCCGTAGGTGAATCAATATCTGGTTTATAGTGCTCGGTATTATTCCTACAATGGAGGTGTCTGAAACACTTCCTAAATTATGAGAGTTAAAGTTATGTGAATATTTAAGACCTACTTCGCCGCGTATTTCATTGGGCTCTTTCTGCGCCTTACCTATCGCCTAGTTTAGATACCCGCTCGTGGGCTGAGCTGTCAAGTATGTTTAGTATGGTTGTGGTCTTGGGAAGGAAACTTACTAAAGACTTCTCGTCAATCGGCGCCGGGCTTTTTCGATGGAAGTACTTTTTCGCCCACATGAGAAATTGTTCAAAAAGCATTGTTCCAGGAATGCAATCTGCCCGGATCGGACCCTTCGTACTGTTCGACCGCTTTCTAGCACTTGAGTTTATGGTTGACGTTGGTCTTTCCTCTGGAAGTGAAAGGTTTGTTGAGGCTGAAGGTTAGCTTTTTATCCGCTTAATGACGTATATAGAGGTATAAAGCAATCGATGCCAAAGATGTGCTCCCGGTGCAGCTAATCCGCCTGAAGTGGGGGTTACCGAAGGAGATGAAAGCAAATCAACTACTTCCCTAACCAAGAAAGCAGAAGAAAGAGCCTTAAACTCAAAAGCGAAGTAGAGGGCCTTAGTCCCGTTAACTGCCCATTCTTTAGCAGCTAGATTTGTCACCGACTTCGTGTTGGGGAGCCGCACACGGAGACCGGCCCTAGTCTGAGAATCGAGTCGTCAAGTCATCCTTAGCCAAACTAACGGCGGAGAAAGAGGAGGGCATTACGTTAGGTAGGGAGAAGGAGGTGCATAGCCATAGCTTTCCGGGAATACCTTTCGAAGTCAGAAAGGGGATAGCATAAAATGTATCGAATACAGATAGGGAAAGCAGTCTACTCATGCCCAAGCACAAGAGAATAAAAAGCCTATACGTCCCCAGGATTTAGAATCTGTTCAAGTACTCAGCTAGCTCTATGAAACTGAATTCTTCTCATAAGACTTTCTACTGGAATATCCCTCAAAGCCATACTCCTTCGTCCTCGGAGCCTAGCGGTGAATCGGAGGAGATAGATCAAACCTGGCTGTGGCTGGCATTAGCCTACTATCGGCTCACTCGCTCCCAACTTCCTTACTTAATGGGCTACATGCGGAGAAAAGTACCCTTCCCTCCTGATGTCGTTGTCTCGCTCTCCTAAAAATTCCCGGGGAGAATAGTACCCTTAAGCCCCCGGAAAACATTACCCTTTATTTCTCCATGGTATACTGTAGCCTGTTGGAGTGAAGGGGGTATTACCGATAAAACTAATCCCTAGTCTCGAGACCGTAATAAACGCAGAAGCAAGAAATAGTAAGGGGAGCTTTCTAGCAGCTTAATGCCTATGGGGCTAGTTGACTCGTACTCCTAAAAGAATTCAATACTGAAATCGAAATAAACAATAAAAGAAATTAATAGAAACTCATAATCTACTCAACAGGAATTCCTAATTTCGTATCGAGGCTTTGCTTTTGCGCCTAGGGACTTTGGACTCTAAGGGGCTGGGCTACGGGAATGGAAGAAAGTAAACTCCAACCGCAACCATAAAAGCAAATTAGGTACACAGGAAATCCCACGAAAACAATCGCATCTGATGTGGAAGATACCTGCCTACTTCTTTTACGAAGTTTTTCTATAAACTAACCATATCTCTCAGACCGTTTTCATGTTTGAGGGACCCGACTAATGGTTCGACGTGTGCCTTTAGACCGACGTGTGCGTTTAGGCCTACTGCTATAGAAGGTAAGGTCAGGGGCCTATTCTCCGGAAGTGACAGACAGCGCGGATCGTTTTAGCAATAACTCTTATTTAGCCCCCTTCCGCCTAGGAGGGCCATTTCCATCTCTGCTTCTCCTCCGTACAGGTATAGAGCAGCTCAAGGGCCCGCAGGTTGTCCTCAAATGTCTATACCGGTCTGTACGTATGGAGCCAGCGTCGAAGTATAAAGGCAGGCCTATTCCTTGATTAAGGGACTAATAGGCCACTGAGAGGGTCATCCCTAGCGTAAGGATGTCAATCAGCAATCATAGCCGTCTTGTCATCTTTCGGATGCTTTCCTTCCGATCTCTTTCTACCGTTTTCCTACGGCCGGGCGGTTTTACCTGCTCGAATCGTAACCCGAGTCAGAAGCTTACCGAAAGAGATCATCACTGAAAGTCCTACTTGATCTTTCTATGATCATCTACGATAATTCCAGTACTGCTTTACTGCTTTATTGTCGGTTGAGGAGCGTAAGCGAACCCTGCTCGAGCTAAGCGTTCTCATCTCTGTACTAAATGATTGAGCTACCCATGCTATAACGGAACTACTCCACTGTCAACTGATCGAACTAGACTGATCTAGCGACACTAGCATCTATCCATCAAGTAACTGAGCTATGGCACGGATGTCGCTCTGACTGAACTACCGAGACTGACTGACAAACGAATCCAGCTCTCACAGACCTAGCTATACTACAACATTACTGATCCATGCTACCTATTCTAGTGCGCTAGGTAGGAGAGGAAGACACGAACTCCCTTGCTATACCTGAATCAGTTTGACTCAATGCTTGCACTACAAGCTTCCTTCTCATACACATCCGAAGCAACGTTTGATCATCAGCATTAGAGACTTTTTCCGGTCCTTGAAAGAGCGTCATCAGTCTAGCTCGTCATGCCTCGATCACTCATTCTTCCATTGGGGACAGGTGCACGAACGACAACTCCAATAAAGGATGAAAGGAATGAATGCTGCTAGAGTACATCACATAGAAGGAAGAAAGAGGCGGCAGCAGAGCTCAGGGGTTCTTTTTTTAAGGAGGAGTAACTATACCTGCAGTCTCTCTTTTTGGTATGAAAGAACTCCATCTATTGGTTTATGTGCTCCAATACTCGACTGAAAGGAATAGAAAGTAGTGCAAGCTACTTACTCTTCTGCGACTAGTCTTATTAGTTGATATCACATTGGTGCTGTAGGAGATAACTATCCTACTGACGCTTAGGGTTTATCAGTTCCTAAATCCTAAAGTAAAGAAGGTTAGTGAAATTATCCTTAAAGAGCTAGAGCTGTCTATATATCGGTTGTTGTAGCTGTGAGATGCTTCTAAGCTATAGCATTTCCCCGCTCAAGCAATCTTGCATTTGCGGTTGTTTAACCAAACTCTCTTCATTGAAACTCTAGGGTGCTAACTACTTATTTAAATAAAGCTATGACGGCTCTGAGTAAGAGCTGAAGAACTTGGCTACTAGCTCGAAGAGGAATGAAGTGACTCTGGAGAGGAAGAACAACTCCTTATTAGGATTTACGCAGGATGACAACATAGATAAAGGGGATAGTCTTAATCATCTTAGAGAAAGGAAGGACATAGGGTGAGATAGAGTGGGTTTTCTTCACTAGCTAGGCTAAGGATTGATTGTTGCTTGGTTTGCTATTAAACTACTTCCTTACTTCAAATAGTCTTTGTAGCTGCTCTACCTTTAGAATAGAATTAGAATCTAGGATTCTTCATTCCCTTGCTTCAGAGCCTTCTTTTCTTTACTTTCTTTATCTGAGTAGCTACTTGATCCATAACTCAACTAGTTAAATTCCCTTATTTTACACAATTAATGTGGTTCTGCCTTTTCTTCTTTACTGGTTCGGAAGTTGACTGGTATGGTAGAGCCAGATCAGTTCTAGCCCTGCCCCCACCTTCAGTCACATAGGTTAAACAGCGGTAATTCCCCAAAAGCAAGAGCTGATATGGCAACAGCGTCTGATTGAACAGCGGAAAGGCAAAGAACGGATATTCTAACAAGACCGGGTAAGCATTCCGTTAGCTGAAAACTATTTGTCCACTAAACCTGACCTGACACCAAAAAGCCTAAACCTTACTCCTAGTAGCCCACTCACTCACTTTGGGGTTAAAGAAGAGTTCGTCGCTAAATCAATTGCTAAATGAATTCAATCCTTTCCCAGTGTTGCAAACGGAAACCTTGTCCTCCGATCCCCTTCCCTCCTAGTCCCTTTCTTCCTTCAAGGCCTATCTTGAAGCTAAAACCGGGAGTCACTACGACGATAGATCTAATACGTGAATTGTTTTTCTCACAGGTAGCGGAACCGAGAAAGAAAGGATTCACCAGTGGTGCCTCCTTCCTTCTTCTTTTATCACTGGCATCTTATATGTATAAGATGACTTGGTCAGCTATCACCTGTTGAAAAGTATCCACCTAACCATACAATACAGCCTATCTCGCTCGATCTGGCAGCTCTTTCTCAATTTATAAATAGAAAAAGCGTGGTTGCGCTTGCTTGGTCAGCTCAACCACTAAAGGTGCGAAGCGAAAAAGCATTCCTTACTTGAAGGCAGTTCACTCCTTATTCCTCGAAAAGAGTCTTAGGCCAAATGCGCATGATTCCAAAAGTCAGACGAGGAGAAACTTAGTAAGAATAAACAGTAATGTCACGAATGGATGAAGCATTTCAAACCAGCTTATATCTTATCAACCGACTTCCTACTCCAGTTCTTGGGGGCAAAAGTCCTTATGAAGTTTTGTTTGGAAAACCACCAGTGTATGATCATCTTCGCACATTTGGATGTGCATGCTATCCTCATCTTGTTCCTTACAACAAGACAAAGCTTGAATTCAAGACTCGACAATGTGTATTTTTGGGATATGGTGTTCAACACAAAGGATACAAATGTCTAGATCCCCAATCTGGACGTATTTACATTTCCAGAAATGTTGCATTTGATGAAACCTTGTTTCCGTTTGCAGGCCTAAAAGAAGCTTCTGTGACAACTACACATACACCTACCCTTCTTCCATGGTTATTTCCAGATGAAACTTCATCTTCTTCAACACAAGCGCTTTCTACTCCACTTATTGAGCCATCAAGCGATGCCCTTGAGTCTACTGCTATTCAAGAGTCACAACATTCTGATCTAACTTTTGCAGCTGAATTGCCATCAAATGAGCAAGTTGTTGAGCAGAACACTTCCATGGCACCTAGTTCCACCCCACCAGACTCCAATCCACCTCCATCTACATCTTTACATCCAATGGTGACTCGACTTAAGGCAGGGATCCGCAAACCAAAGGCTTTATTTGCTACAAAACACCCTCTTCCAGCTTGCTACTCTTCCACACTTGAGCATTCATCCTCTGAACCAACATGCTTTTCACAAGCATCTAAAGATCCTCGGTGGCGACAAGCCATGCAAGATGAATTCAATGCTCTACTGCGCAACAACACATGGGTTTTAGTTCCTCCATCAACTACACAAAACATCGTTGGTTGCAAATGGGTGTATCGTGTCAAATACAAGTCTGATGGCTCTATTGAGCGGTATAAAGCTCGCCTTGTTGCTAAAGGCTTTCACCAACAAACAACTAGGATTGGACTATGATGAAACTTTCAGTCCAGTTGTTAAGGCACCAACCATTCGCCTTGTTTTATCGCTTGCTTGCTCCTACAATTGGGATCTTCAACAACTTGATGTTAAGAATGCCTTTTTGCATAGCAATCTTAATGAAAATGTTTACATGCAACAACCTCCAGGATTTGTTGATCCAACAAGACCAGGCCATGTTTGTCGACTACAAAAAGCAATATATGGACTTAAGCAAGAAAAAAGGGCATGGTTCAAACGCTTTAGTTCTGTTCTCCTTGAACATGGTTTTCAAATGAGTCAAGCCGACTCATCTCGTCTTCATTCAACGTACTGCTAGAGGTTGTATTTACCTTCTCCTCTATGTTGATGACATTGTGATTACAGGTAGTGACAAGATTGGAATCCAGTCCCTCATTCGCTATCTTCATACTCACTTTGATATGAAAGATCTTGGTCCTTTGCACTACTTCTTAGGGATGGAAATTACTCGAGCTGGAAATTGTTTGCATCTCTCGCAAACAAAATATGCTGTAGATCCACTTGAGAAAACATCTATGACAGGTGCCAAGCCAATCTCTACACCTGCTATCTCTGGCTCAAAACTCTCAGCTCACGAGGGCACACCATTGCAAGATCCAAGTTCTTATCGTAGTGTTGTAGGAGCACTCCAGTATCTCACCATGACAAGACCGGATATTGCCTATGCAGTTAATCAAGTCTGCCAATTCATGAGCAAACCAACAGATACCCACTTCAATGCTGTTAAAAGGATATTACGATATATCAAAGGAACTTTGGGACATGGTCTTCAATTCCAGGCAAGCTCTGATTTCTCCATTCGAACTTATTCAGATGCTGATTGGGCTGGATGTCCAGATGATAGACGCTCAACAACGGGTGGATGTACTTTTTTCGGTCCCAATTTGGTCTCTTGGTGCTCTCGCAAACAACCGACAGTTTCACGTTCAAGCTCCGAAGCTGAATATCGTGCTCTTGCTGTCAACACAGCTGATATTTGTTGGATTCAATCACTACTCAAAGACCTTGGCATCTTCTCCAAATCACTTCCAGTTCTATATTGTGATAATATTAGTGCAACATATCTTGTTGCCAATCCTGTTCTACATGCTAGAACAAAACATATTGAGGTGGATTATCATTTCATTAGAGAAAGAGCAGCTCGTGGTTCCTTAAAAGTGCAATATGTTTCCAGTCAAGATTAACTGGCTGACACCTTCACCAAAGGTCTACCTCCCAAGCCATTTTGTTCCATTCGTGACAAACTCAAAGTCCTTTCCAGGCCGTTGAGTTTTAGGGAGGATGTTAGTCAACCAAATAGAAAGAAGGAAAGAAATTATCAAGGCAATCTGTTATGCTTTAGTCAAGGCAATTTTGTCTAAGCAATTTTATATATATATACTCATACTTGTAACAGAACAAATTCAAGGAAAATTCAAAATCTTTCAGTACTCTCATAACTCAAGTCAAATAACTTTCAAAATGCTCAAAAAACCTTAGGCATTCTCTTATTGAGTGGTCTCTAAACCCTCCTTTTTCTTTGTCTCGTTTAGAATCTATTTAGATTCTTCATAGTTGTTGAGACAATTGAAAGCGGTATTACCTTGTTCTAGGATCCTTTATCTTTGCCCTGAATCATTGGGTTTAGACGTTACTTCGGCGATATTTAATCATTTCAAAAATGGCAGCAACATGCCCCTTTTTCTCTCTTTTGATTTCTTTCTATCAAAGAATCATATGAACAATTAATTCTCGCATGATACACTTCTGATCGAAAGAGTTTTTCCAATTCCAACAATTTTTCTTTTTTTGATTTTCAAATTGTTTGAATCGGAGGCTTTCGATTTCTATATCAAAAATATACTTACTAAGTTGTTCCAACTTATTGATTTCCTTTAACTAACCCTAGATCCTTGCCCCTGAAAAATGGATCTTTCTCTTCGAGCTCCATCGTTTACTATTTTATTTATATTTACATTACAACCCGACAAAAAGACGGATTCTAATTAGAAATTAATTAGAATAGAACAGAACAAAGAATGTCGAGCCAAAAGCACTTTCATTTCTACATAATGGAAAGTGGTGGGTTTTGACATCCACAGCCGATCATGTCCTTCAAGTCGCACGTTGCTTTCTACCACATCGTTTCAAACGAAGTTTTACCATAACATTCCTCTAGTTTGGAACATTGATTCAATTATGGAATCATGAATAGTCATTGGTTCAGTCGGTACATAGTAATCTATGTAGACTTCTTCTTTCTATTCTATATAAAAAAAGAGTATGCTCTGGGACGGAAGGATTCGAACCTCCGAATAGCGGGACCAAAACCCGTTGCCTTACCACTTGGCCACGCCCCATTTAGATTTCTATTTGACACTACTAAACACTAATATGGGTATTCCTTGTTCGTCAATTCCAGTTCCAAATAGCTATGGAATAGATTAGATTCTTGCTAGTATTTTGGCACATCTGGATAGAGAATTAAACCGATTTTATTGATCATTACATATAATTCAATTAAGATATTGTATAAAAGTATGATTTTTTCTATTCTCTTGTAAGAATTGAAGCCTTTTTTTGATTGGGTGAGTTCAAAGAAGTATTGTTTAGTCTGCCTTAATTTTCCTTTCTTCATTTTTTTCCTTATATCAAAACATATTAATAACTCAATCAAAATTATCTCCAAGAACAAAATTTTGTTATGCTTAATATCCTTAATTCGATCGGTCTCTGTTTTAATTCTGCCCTTTTTTCGAGTAGTTTTTTATTCTCCAAATTGCCCGAGGCCTATGCTTTTTTGAATCCAATCGTAGATTTTATGCCAGTAATACCTCTTCTCTTTTTTCTCTTAGCCTTTGTTTGGCAAGCTGCTGTAAGTTTTCGATGAGATCCTTAATACTGTCCTAAAAAAATTCATGATTTATGAAAGTTCAAGAAAAAGAAAATTCTAACAATCGAAAAGATCAGATAAGTCTTACAGTATGTCTTACAGTATGAACGAACCCTCAATTCAAAGATTGAAATTCTTGGATAGCCCTGATAAATCTGGATCACCCCATTTCCTCATTCTGACCCTTTTTTCACCGAGGGATTTAATTTAAGCAGTGATTAGGTACGAGCAATAGTCTGATTAGGATTCTGCTGGAATTGCGCTCTCTATTAAGAAGAGCATCAAAGCATTCGAACTAAAGAGATAGAAAGAATAGTGTAGTCTTTAGTTCCTTTGTGCCCAGAGGACTTGAAAGAGCTTCGGATTCTAGCGATCCTCAATTAAAAGTCGTAAGTCTTTCGCTTGACCGAGGGCTCGTTGGTCTTGGTTTCGATTCTAGACATCGAGATTCGAATAGCAGTTGGGAAAGGGGATTGGGGCTAGATCGGATTTCGGATAGTGCAGTGCATTCTTAACTTTTCCTTCCTCTATCTCATAGTACGGAGTAGAAGGTCGGGGAAAATTCCCGCTGAAGTGATGCTTTAGGAAGGAGAATGGCTAATGGCTGCTGCTAAGCCTTTCAACTCCCTGCCGCGAACGGTAGCTGCGCTACAGCAATTCCCTTTTTATCATTTTTATCATAAAGTAGAAGGAATTCTCTCTGATTCGTGTTCGCAGATAAGATAAGCTGAAGAATATACCGCAAAGCAAAGACAAAATAAATAAATGAGAGCTCATCAACAATTTTCGAGAACGAGAAGAAGCGAATCAATCAGAATGGAGACAGGGAGGAGAGGCGAAAGAAAGATTGTCGAGCCTGCAAGCAGCAAGCAACAACGGCTTTTCAGCCGTTTCGCGCTAGCTTATAGTTTAGGGATATAGTAGGGGTGCCCCTTTCTCAAACTTATATTTAATATTTAATATAAGGTAAGCTTTTTTCGGAACTGGTTGCTTACTTACTTTTAGTAAGACCACTTTGGTAAGCAAAATTCGATTAGATAGGCATGGTTGCTTACAAGACAAGACAAAAGCCAGCTTCTAGATGTTCTTTGCCTGAACATATAGAGGAAGCAACCTTCTATCTGGCCTCTGTACTAGTAGTGGAGTGGCTTGCTACTTTCAATCAGAAAAGTCAAATTGAGCAAGGCAAGGGAGAAAGAAGTTGTCCCCTCCTCTCTGGTAACCCGACACCGCATATGTAGAAAAAGAGGGAGCGGGGAAGGAAGAACAACCGTTTGACTTTGATGAGGTGGCGGGCTAGGTAACATAATGGAAATGTATTGGACTGCAAATCCTGGAATGACGGTTCGACCCCGTCCTTGGCCTCGGGGAGTGGCGAGCAGCACGGAATTCTTATTTTATAAATGGCATCAAAGGGGCTTTCCTTTGTTATAAATCCACAGACAACATACTGGAACTTCCAAACCAAAGAAATGCAACATGAGAAGGAGCTTTTTACGTTACGCTTCAATAGAATGAATTCAGTAAGAGTAGAATACGCTCCATGGTTGATCGAAGGTCCTATGCCACTTAAACTCAAATCTATCTTACCTTCAATCCATCTTTGTTCAGCCAGCTTATAACAAAATGTTAGACCGGGCTGGGCTGACACAACCAAATTGGTTGAAGAGAAAAGGAAACCCCAGCGACCAAGCACTCCCACCCCAAAAAGTGGAGACCGAACGAACACCGCCAGGTTGTCGAGGACACGTCTAAAGAGAAGACGGGCGCCCTCTAAGTTGACCACCCTACCCACTAATGGACTATGAGGGGGGCAGGCGAACGGGAACCGCCCGAATCACTGTAGCAAACCCTCCCTTTACTCAATGGATAGCGCTTATCCTCTTTCAATCAACAAACAAAATGAGAAATAAGAAAAAAAGAAAAGAAAGAGGTCTTTATTGAAGAGGCTTTGCACCTGAAATAGGACTAATGAAAATCCAGAAGAATGGGTCTGGGCTTTCAAAAAGATGAAAATGCAAAGGGTAAAGAGAAAGTCTTTTGAACAACCAACCTGACATAAGGATTCTAGCTCGCCCACTTAGAGCAGATGGGGAGTCTCGGACGGAGCGGCACTCGACATCTATTAAACAACACCAAGAACAAAGCCATACCATGCCCTCGGGAGAAGTGATGATTGCCATGAATGCTGCCTTCGAGGACGTGTTGTACAAGAAGGTCTTTGCCGATTCCTATCAACATGGTGCACCCCTAAGTAGAGGGGCCTTCAAAGGCCGTGGAGACTTTGACCGAATGAATAGGGATCAATTGATAGACATTTTGATTGAGGAAGAGAATCCGGGATGAACGCTTTTTTCGTTCGCTATGTGCTGACTGGATGCGTACTCGCGTGATCGATCAATGGACGGGGGAATTGCATGAATGACGAGACCGGCTTAACCTATAGTAAGGGCCCTTTTTCTTGCTCGTTAGCGCTTTAGTTTGAGGCGCTAGCTTACTAATAATATAGGGCTTTTTCAGCTTGATCGGAATCGATTCCATAATTGAATATCAGAAGTGCTACTTAGTAGTAGAAACTCGGAGAGACAGACAGAGAGGGGACTCTATCATACCCGCTAATTCCTAGGATGAGAAGTAGGCCTCTTGTTTTTGGCAGGAATAGTTCCAGCCTTTGTTGCCCCTAGGTAGAGTGAGTCTACTTAGCGAACTGGCAGGACGCGGAGATCAATTGATCAATATGAATCTCGAGAGTGGATGGTTGACCGCCGCCCCCTTGCCCTGGAGGCTCCCCGACCGGGTAGGGGCTTGCTATCGTAATCTTTTCTCCCGGTGTATGTGAAAAAGAGTGACGAACCCATCTTTTTTCGCTCATAGGTTGGTCCAAAGAATGAGAGTCGGCTTCCTTAAGTCCGTTGTTCTTCCTCAATAGCTCAGTGGTAGAGCGGTCGGCTGTTAACTGACTGGTCGTAGGTTCAAATCCTACTTGGGGAGAATTTCTAGTTATCGCTTTTCTGACCTAGCGACCCCTGCCCTTCTCCTTTGTTTCTAAACTAGCGGAATCGTGGGACATCAAAAGTGGGAAGTTGATTGTTGGTTTTTATTACTCACTCTCGTATAGGTGAACTTGGTTCGTTTAATTCTTAGGAAGAAGAAAGATCCACTGGGAAGACTGGAATAGTATCTCTTCATTAGCCGGAAGGAATTTGTCTCCACTAGCGCCAACGAAGTTCTTGGTAATTAACAAGGGGGAAGGAGGATCTCCACTCATTTCATTCATTCAGTGACTGCGGCAAGGCGCGGCCCACAACAAAGGGGGAAAGCTTGCTTGCTGTAGCCCTATTTTAGTAGACTAGGCTTGGTAAGCGTAAGCTATTTAAGTAGGCTCGAGAAGGGTAGGCTCGCAGCTTCGCCAGAAGCGACGAAAGGGGGCCTCGGCCCGGGAAGGGGAGAGTGGCCGAGTGGTCAAAAGCGACAGACTGTAAATCTGTTGAAGTTTTTCTACGTAGGTTCGAATCCTGCCTCTCCCACTTTTTTTTTGTTGTAGACTTCAGAGAAGAGAAAGGAGTCATTCGTCAGCGTAGGAAAGCCCACCGAGCGAAGCTCTTTCTTTTTTTTGGGTGTTCCGTGAAGTGAAATTGTATCGTATGTTAGAAGGAGAGGTTGGCGAACTACTACGATCTATGGATTTCCCATCTATATCCAATCCCAACGAGAATAGAAGCGAGTCGCTTCCGGCTTGGCTTGTAGTCGTAGTCTTTTAGTTTATGTAGTGGTCGGGCTTCCTACACGTACGCGCCCGCCAGAGAATGCCTCCTTGGTTCTGGACGAAGAAAAACCGATACATACTTGAGGCGAAGGAAAGACCCCCATTTAATAGCGCCTGGGGAACGCAAGTTTGATCGAGGATTGGAGAGGAGAGGCGGAAGAAAAGGCTCGGGATGGATTTAGGAGTCTTTGTGCGAGCCGTATGCGGTGAGAGTCGCACGTACGGTAACGAGGGGGGTTCGCGTCTATACGTGTAGTGTGGTGGTTGGGCCTACCCACCCTATTTGTTCCATGATCTATGGGTCTACTGGAGCTACCCACTTCGATCAATTAGCCAAGATTTTGACCGGATACGAAATCACTGGTGCTCGATCTAGTGGTATTTTTATGGGGATTCTATTTATCGCTGTAGGATTCCTATTCAAGATCACTGCAGTTCCTTTTCGGGCGGCTGTAGGACGGACGGCCGCCTATAAGTGGTAGGGTAGGGTGGGTGGTACCGATCAGATTTCGGCCAATCTTCCTAACCGCGCGCGGGCCGGGCTTAGAGCGCGTGAAACTCATCACTACCTCGTAAGGGCATTGAGACCATAGCATGTTAAACGAAAGCGCCGCTTTCTCTGTAGTGTTGTCACACAGCTGCCCGCCTAGAAGAGCCACTCGCTCTGTAGTGTTGTCACACAAGATAAGCACGCCGCCCGCCTGCTGGCCGGGCGAATCGAAGTTCTCTTCCGGTCAACTGTCCACCCAGTCAAGTGCAAAAAACACAGTAGAATCACGCAGCGCACGCTGCTGGTGTGCTTCCTGCCCGCGAGGAAAGAAAGAAGAGCGACAAGGTTTAGTTCAGATTTGACTGTTTGCAGCATGGGAGCAGATTACCCAAAAAATCCCTGGGAACAATGAAAAAAAAAGATATCTCGGTAACGAAAACTATAGGGGGCTGTATTGGCGAGATCCAACGGTGAACAGCTGCCCAAAAGAAAAACCGCCTGGAAGTCCGAGGACCTTTAGTACCGTACCCTACCCCCGAACCAGCAGCCTTCGCGCCAAGCAAGACCGCCCTTGTCCCTTTCCTTTCTCCATTCTGCTTCTTTCTTTGCTTTATTCTTTCTAATAGAGTCTAAGGCAAAGCAAAAGTAAGCGGTTCGTATGCCTACTTGACGAAAGGGAACGAACTTTGTTTCGTTTCCGGGGTTATGGATTGGATTCAGTCAGCGTCACGACATAATCAAAAGGAGGGAGTGACGCTTTGGTTACCGGTGAACGCTTCCAAAGGCTCGTTGAGACCTCGTTCCGCCCGCTGGCCTATTGGGATAGCAGCCTTCGGGCTTTGCCTGCCCTTTCTAATAACAAATTCCGGCTCGGCCCGGGAAAGCGCTGGCAACAACAGAAAGGAAGGGGTCCATGTAACTACTGCGTCCGCCCCTCTTCTTAATCAATGGGGCAGCAGGTTCGGCATCTACTAGAAAAGGGAGAATCCACCTCAGATAACCATGCCTCTGCTAGGCAGCGTGTGGAATGGCCAAGAGCGGACCCTTTTGGATATATAATCCAAGTCGAGAGTAGAGTGTAGGGAACAGCCGTCTGATGGAAAACTACTTTCACGTTCGGTTCAGAGAGCACTTTTTTCGTTGAGAATTCCTCCCTTTCGTGTGAATTCCCCAACGGTGAATTAAAAACTTGTGGGGCCCTATCTATTCCATCTCTCGAGCCCCGAAGAAACCTCCCCCCCTTCGGACTCCATATCTCTTTTGACTCTATATATGTGGGCACCTGATATCTATGAAGGTTCACCCACCCCGGTTACAGCATTCCTTTCTATTGCGCCTAAGATTTCTATTTCTGCTAATATTTCACGTCTTTCTATTTATGGTTCCTATGGAGCTACATTGCAACAAATCTTCTTTTTTTGCAGCATTGCTTCTATGATCTTAGGAGCACTGGCCGCCATGGCCCAAACGAAAGTAAAAAGACCTCTAGCTCATAGTTCAATTGGACATGTAGGTTATATTCGTACTGGTTTCTCATGTGGAACCATAGAAGGAATTCAATCACTACTAATTGGTATCTTTATTTATGCATTAATGACGATAGATGCATTCGCCATAGTTTCAGCATTACGGCAAACCCGTGTCAAATATATAGCGGATTTGGGCGCTCTAGCCAAAACGAATCCTATTTCGGCTATTACCTTCTCCATTACTATGTTCTCATACGCAGGAATACCCCCGTTAGCCGGCTTTTGTAGCAAATTCTATTTGTTTTTCGCCGCTTTGGGTTGTGGGGCTTACTTCCTAGCCCCAGTGGGAGTAGTGACTAGCGTTATAGGTTGTTGGGCGGCCGGAAGGTTTCCACGAGTAAGTCAGTTTGGGGGGCCGAAGGCCGTTCTCCGTGCACCGGACACGTAGCTTACCGAATCAGTTGCGACACAGATGGGAATGCATGCTACGAAAGATAGGGTCGAGTCTGATACATCAACCGTCTACTCAATATCCTTGTATGAGTCCAAAATCACTATACGAGATGAACCTTGGTTTGGTGAATTGAAGTTGGCCTTAGGTGTAATAGAACTCCCAGTTACTGCGCGCGATCGTATACTGAGGTGCTCCCCGCCGGTTGTTGGAACGACGCGAGCCGGGCCGGGCCTCGATTCATAAAGATGAAGGGCCCCAAAGTCTAAATAGGGGGTTAAAAATTCCCCATCTCATTGGGGGCGGAAAACGAATCGACATCTCGTTTTGCAAAACCTTTTCTATTTTAGTTGGGAAAGAACGGCGAAGTCCATCCGAATCGTCCAATGAAGAATAAGAGGCTCTGCAAGACCAATGGCGCGCGAAGCGCATGCGGAGCGGGCACGGAGAAAAATAAGTGTGGAGGAGAAGCAGCTGAGCTCATTCCCTTCGCTTCCTGGGCCCAAAGCAGTGCAGTCTTTCCTGGCCAAATCAAGGATTTGGGGCTTTTTGCTACGCTACTTAACTATATAAATAGAAAGATAGATCCATCCATCTATCCGATTTCGATTTTGATATCTAAAAAAGAATCGATTTCATTCAACGTTTGATTCAAAGAACTGTGCTTAGCCCCCCCGCTCATGAAACGACTCCGCTGCAATGGATGGCAGAGGGTCCGTAGTACCCAAAGCGCTGGAGTGATCCAGTAGCCGGGAAGGGGCCTAGAAGTGCCTACTACTACACCACACTACACTTGGCTCTACACATTTACCGAGCTAACCCCTGCCCAGTGCCTGGCAGAGCTAAGGTCTCAACGAGCCTTATTTCTTATCCCCATTTTCGCCCAGCAGGCTAACGGGGCCTTACTTTTTCAGGGGGCAGAGATGGAAGAGATCAAACAAATATGAAAAAGGAATCATATTGAAAACGTTCCTAACCCAACCTCTTCCTTCGTAGAGCTGTGTATTGTAAGTGATCCGAACCTGCCCGGAGCGAGCCTCCCATAGAGGCAAGTGAAGTTGGTGAGCCGTATGATGGGCAACTATCTCCTGCGGTTCGGAGAGGACTCAGCTGTTAGTTAGTACCCCCTTGGTTTCGGGGTGGACCCTTTCACTCTATTTTATTATATACGCTTAGCGAAAAGAATGTTTTTTGATACACCTAGGACATGGATTCTATATGAACCAATGGATCGTAACAAGTCGTTACTACTAGCAATGACTTCCTCTTTCATTACTTTATTCTTTCTATATCCCTCTCCTTTGTTCTCAGTTACTCATCAAATGGCACTCAGTTCATATCTTTAAATTCGATCATTGACAAGGTTCAAAGAAAGGGTGGGTCATTTATTTAAATATTTAACCGGGAAAAAGGGGGAAAAGGTTAAAGTATTATATATAAGCGCATATGGCACGAAAAGGAAATCCGATTTTGGTAAGACTTGGTCTTAATCGCAGTTCAGATTCAAGTTGGTTCAAATTTCTCATCTTCCTCGGCCTTACCTATTTCTTCGTTTTTTGGGGGAACTTCGAGCTGACTTGGAAGCTCACACCCCTAATTTTGCTTTTAGAGGAGAGTCTGGGCTTTCTTTCCTCTTGGTATATGGAAGGGGAGACCTTTGATGTCTTTAGTAGCGGTGCGAGTTCGTCAGGCCCGCAAACAGACATAACTCTGCCTCAGGGGCCGGGGGCAGAACCAGTTCTACCCGACCTGAATGAGACCTCCAAAGAGCAAAGGTCGGAGGAACTCAAAATAAAGGTCCAAGAATTGGACCTAAAGGCCCTAGCGGAGACAAAGGAAGACCTCCGAATGTGGATGAATAAACTATTCCGCTCGGAGATTGAACGCCAAACCGGGCGGACCCCACCCGATGACTTGCCTATTGAGAATTTGGGGGAACAAGTAGATGCTCTTAGAAGCATGTACGGGGGAGCCCGGAAAAGCACCCCTAAGGGGGAGCTTCACGTTTTCCGACAAATCCTGGGCCGCCTCTATGGCATGGATTTAGCCCTTCAGGAGAAGGTGAAGCGGGCCGTCGAAAAGGCCGTAAGGGAATCTGTAGAAGAAGGAACAATAAATCCCAATGAATGGGATTGAGATGAATGGGATTGAGTTTCTATTCTGAGAGATCATGTACAACAACCTTAACCGAGGCAATTGCCCTCTTTGCCCTAATGATGGCATTTCTGATCTTATTCGTATTTCAAGATTGGTATTTTGAGAGGACGGACTCAGATGTACTTTTTCCTTTTTTCTAGGAACTGAGTAATAAAAAAATGGCCGGGGAACTACATGAGGTCTGATACCTTCTTTGTCTCACTTTTGTAAGTTGACTTGGACTGGTTATGTAGGCGTTCGTTACATCTTCACTAGACAAGAGGGTATGGCGAGTTCGACCTATTTCCGGCAAATATTTAATAGTTATATGTACCTTGTAGGTACCAGAGGAGATTGCTATGATCGTTACTGTATCCGTATCGAAGAGATGCGACAAAGTATTCGGATCATTGTCCAATCTTCTCGCGAGCCACCTGCAATCATGTAAGAGGGTACTATTCATATGAGAATCATCATAACAAGATTTAATAAGATGGAATGCCACCTCAGAGTCACATTCAACTATGAGTTTCCCATGAAGGTTGAGATTTGTAGCAAGTTGAAGGCGATCTCTAATGGCCCATAATTCAGCAGCAAGGCTGGTACTAGTGCCCAGTTTTCGTCTGAACCCTGCTAGCAAATTGCCAAACTGATCACGGCTGAGGCCTCCAGCTCCTGCAAAAGCAAGGTTTCCAATGGCAGATCCATCCGTGTTGAGTTTTCATAAATTTTCTGGTGGTTTATCGCACCCAAAAAGGATAGTCTGAGTGTTGGGAAGCTGCTTGGGGGGATGGACTGCAAAGACTTCACCAGCTGCATCGTTAATAGAAATAAGAGGATCTTGTAAGATTCTGTCAGAAGGTAAAATGCTGGAATTTCTAGTGATCCATATCTTCCATAAGGCCATTAAGAATATGTAGTTCCATGAAATTTTATGTGAGCCCGGGGCTACTTTGCTGCAACTCTTGTCTTTAAGCCATTTTTGGAAGTCCATTTGAAAGAAGGATTGGTCAGGAGGCTTGAGTTGTAGCCATATATCCTTAACTTTCGGACAATGCCTAAAGAAATGTTGAATAGTTTCCGGCTGAGCATTGCAGTTGAGGCAAGTATCCTCTTTCATGATGGCTAGATGCTTTAATCAGGTTCTTTTAATGACTCTTTGTTGAACAATGGTCAAAAAGAGATTCTTAATTTTTGGGTGAGTTGGAGTTTTCCATATCCATTTCCAATTCTGGTTAGCATCTTCTTTGACATTCTTGGAGATTTGATAAGCTTCCCGAATGGTGAATCTTCCATCTGAGCCTTTCCCCCACGCCCTGGTGTCATCTTTGTATGTGTGAAGTTGGATGGGAGTTGCTTGAATGGTTTGAGTGATGTTATCAGGAAGCTAGAAAGAAAGATCCTGTAAATTCCAGGATCCATCATCCGAGATGAGATGCTTGACTGGCTTAAAAACTTCATGAGCAGAGATAGGTCCACCAATTGATCTCGGAGAGGGCCATTTCCAAGCCAGTTGTCTTCCCAAATGTTGGCAGTTTGTCCATTTCTGATGATCCATCTAGTCCCTTTTTCAATGAGATTTCTGTTTTTGCAGATAGCTTTCCAAATGGGGGAGTAACTTTGAGTAGAATGTGAGATGTTGATGTACTTTCCCCTCATAATTTGGCACTATAGACTAGAGTTCTTTGTGCTTATCTCCCATCCCAGCTTGGCCATATAAGCTGCATGGAGATTTTTCTTTAGACCAATACCTCCACAACTCTTCGGTTTGTTGACAATTTCCCAGCAAATAGGGCGTATTTTCCTCTTTTCAACAGTGCTTCCCCATAAAAAGTTCCTCATAGATCGATCCATTTCATTAAGAAGAGAGGTAGGGAGAGCCATAGCTTGCATATATAGAAGTGGGACCCAAAACAGATAAGGGTGGTTCTTGTTGCTTGGGTCTCCACCGGTTGGCTAGACACAGGCTCTTAGGCAGCTATTGACTCAGCTGGGGCACTGACTTTCGGACAAGAATAAAATGGCCAACTCGGAATAGAAAGAGCCCCATTTCTTTCTATTTGGCCCTAGTCAGTTGCACATGAATAGGCTCTTAGATAGCCACGTGAATCAGAAAAGGCTGGGACTGATTGATTGCCTACTTAGTAAGTATGGGAAGGCAATGCAAGACTGAATCCCATCCGGAGAGTTCGCTTCGATCCAAGCCACAAGGCAAAAGGCATTCAGCCTCTAAGTCAGCTTGCCTACTTTCCTTTCTGAATAAAAGAATTTACCAAAGGCTATTCATCTAGCTATCGAGTCACCCTAACGGTGAACTCTAACTGAACTTTCAGGCTTTCTTTTTATTCTGTGTACCAATAAGTGCCACCGATTTTCTCTTTTCCAAAAAAAGAAGTGGTTAAGTGCTTGAGACTTCTCTAAAGAGAGTTGACTGGCAAAAGCAGATCTTGGCTTAGGGAAGGGCTTAGACTGACTTCCTTGACTGATAGCTTGAAGCCTAAGACGGATAACTTCAATAGTGGAATTCCATGATCTTACTTCACTAGTTGAATTTCCGTATGATAGTCACCCTTTTCTCACTACTCCTTTTTTTCGAGGGATAAGCTCTGACTAAAGCTATCGAGAAGGGATCTAATCCAGATCTTCTATTTCCAACCCGAAAGCCTACTTTCTTCGTAAACACCTTTAGATTCCGAATCATGCCATGGCTTACCCCTGTTGATGGGGAGATCTTGAACACACTACACCAAGCGAACCATCTAAGACCGAACCGTCTCACCTAGCTAGATCTGAGCTACCTGGATCCGTTTGTCAGTAAGTAATTGAGGAAGAGTTACCTGGATTGAGATTGAGACAGTCTGAAGGATTAGTACCCCCTCGGTCCAATTCCAGCTGTTGTTGCTCTCTCAGGACTTCCTAGGTCAATTTAATCGAGTAAAGAAATTCTCACACATAGTCAACCCAATACTTTACTTTATAGTATTAGCTAAGTGCCTTCTTTTTATCTCGCTACAAGTTCTAGTATGCTCTTACGTCTTTAAGAGCATCCCCTGTCTTTTAGACTAGCTTAGCTCCAGTAGCAGTGGTTGGGAATGTTATATTCCCCTATCCATTAATATGAGTTTAGGCTTAATAGAATCCAGCCCTAAATCCGCTTATGAGACTTCACGATTGGACGGCTAAGCTAAGCACCAACTTCCGCAAGGACTGCCCTGAAGGATAGGACATTCTTTCTCTTACCAAGAGAGAATAAGGTAAGGTAAGAGATTCAGACTGTGAACCTTACGATTTAGCTATCTCTTTGAATCACCCTTCTAGTTGGTACAAGTATGTAATAAAATAAGCGAGACCTCAACCGAGGAGGTACAGAAAGAAGAAAAGGAGAGATAGACCAGCAGTAAAAGAGGATCAAGAGACTGTACTCGCCCTTCATCCCTCAACTATTCAACAGAAGCAATAGCAAAGAAAGCAGCAAGAGTGGAGAGAACAAGCTCAGCTTCGGCAACAGAAAGTCGAGAAAGCAATTCAGTTTGTGATACAGTGAAAGTCAAGGAGGAACCGGCCACTTCTTTATATACGTCGCCATTTGACGATCTGTCTTTAGTAGGTCGTCTATTCTTTCTTACCTCGGGATAGGAGTAAGATTCAAGCATCCGAACAAGAAAGCCAACTGGGTGAAGATAGCCCAAAGCACAAGCATGAATAGCGGACAGGGATATAGTAGAGTCAAAACTGTGAACTCATTTACTAAACTCAAAAAGAATCATTTTCTTATTATTTCATTTCATTGGATAGGTCAGTGGCTAAAGCTATGAGGTTAGGTATTCCGTTGCTTTTGTCCCTGTCTTGATCCGTCTTCCATGATGCCTAAGAAGGAAGGGCCTACCTATGATGCTCTACTGACGAAACCAAGGGCGTTCCCGTGAGACAAGGGATTCAAGACTCGAACCCAAAGGTGGTCAACAAAGAATATAGCTCCATCTCTCTCTCCCTTAGTCTTAGTACAGACTAAGTTCTGAAACCTTAGCTTCAGTGCCTGCTGTCAGCCATAGAGGTGTACAGGGAAGGAGGTTCAAAAACGAATCACCATGAAACTAGTACCCGTAGCTGACTTGGAGGCCCGCCCGTTATGCATTGCATGAAAGAACAGTCACTCACATCGGTGAGGGCTGCGTTATGCCACCTGCCCTTATCCTGCTAATGTACAAGTGATTAGGAAAGGCAGTCAGTGAAGGTATTCTATCTTCCCTACGGCTATAGGCTAACTAAAGCTATCTCTTCAATAAAGGCACTCTGCTGCTCAGGCTCATAAAAGAAAGGCTTTAAACGATTGACCATGACTTTTGAAATGACCTTATTACACAAACTTATAGGTCTGTATTGAGAAATGTGCTCAGGCCCTTTTACTTTAGGGATCAACACCACATTGGTATTATTTAACTCCCTTAACAGCCTTCCACTATGGAAAAACCCATCACCATATTCTCCATCGCTGGTGTAGTCTTCATCATCTGGGTTGATGGCAGACACTTCTCCCGGCTACAAAGTGTGACTGAGGCGCTCTTTACGGACATCCTCCATGCTAAAGGATACCTTTCGTCCCCTGCTTGGATGTTCATCTTCTACCCCAATAAATCTACCGCCATTATATCTACTGCCTTCCCTCCTTCCCAGCAACCTAAATTCACCTTCGCTTTCTCTTCTTATGGCACTCTCTTTAATCTCTGAGGAAATTGAAGAAGTAGAGCCATTTGCTAGGCCATTATTGAGGCGAGCTCCATTCATAGCAGAACTAGATAGAGAAGACAGTTCTTTGCTGGTACCCTCTTCTTCCTGGATTTCATGAACATGAGAATGATCTGAAGCCTTCTTATGTTTCCATGAAGTGATGTTAGCTCCTGCAAATTGTTCTTCTTCAGGCTCGTTGAGACCTCGTCTTAGAGTAGTTTCTATTCAATCCTCTTTTAACAGCGGAACAGCGACTTGTTAGCCGCAACTACGGAATACCCTCTTCTAAGCTATCAGACAAGGGGAATATACATGTAACATACCTTCCTTGCTAATTGTTACTTCGCCGAGTCTATCTATTGTTGGACTTTCCTGTTTGTTGGATTGTTGGAAACTGAGCTTCCATCCAACTAAGCTAAAATTGCTTTCGTAACGACTCGATATTGTTAAGCATCACTGTTGTGCCCTTTGATAAAGACCTTACAGAAAGACCTAACGGGGATAGAGACCCAATCTTATACGAACTAAAACCATAATTGATTCAGTGTGGAGGTGCTTCTCTCTCTTACTCAACGGCTAATTCTTTTAGAACTCAACCTTCTTCGTTCAACTAGGTGCAAATGCTTCCTATTTTCTAACTACATTGAGGGCTTTGTCCATGCCTAAGATCCCCATCCCTACCTGTTCATTCACTTGTGCAACGAATAGCCCGGGATCCGAAAGAGAATCCAGTACTTCTCGGTCGTGAATATCTGAATAGGGCGAACCGCCCCGTGGGCTTATTCAAAAGGATGTTTTACATGCCTAGCGTAGTATAGAGGCTGCGGCTATTGTTTTGTTAGTTTTTTTCCGATCCGGGGGTTTGTTCTAGACTAATTTGCAGCTGTTACAGAATCAGCCTATAGAGCTATTGAATCATAAGAGGAAGATGTCCCCAAACAGCTTATATGCGACATCTTGTTAGCTACAGTCTTTGCTTACTCATCTAATGTTTAAAAGCGGACTTACTCCTTAGGTGTAACCCATACAAAATAGAAAAATGGATTTGACTATGGAACTGGATCACTAGTCTGATATATACACACTCGAGTCAATCCTCGAACAGGAAGGAACTTCAACTCTAGATGGCTTGCCTTTCCCCGAATGGAGGAATACACGTTGAAGGTGCTTAAGATGCCAAAGAACGCATTCTAGAAGCCTCTTCAACCGGTTTCGCCCATCCCTTTCAAGAAAGATGAGTGCCATCCAGAAGACTAATAAGTTAAAAACTTGGAGTTATTGACTCATACCTGGTAGTAAGCTTTTGAACTTTCACTGGTATGGAAGCCATTGCCCACTATGGACCATATCCCGCTTGAAACTCGTCTTTGGGAAGAACTTGATTTGCCACTTAAGAGTTATTCTCTTTCCTGGCGTAGAAGCCCCCTGCACGCTGTGCAACAACTCCTCTGATTGGCTAGACATCTCTTTGTTCGGGTCATGCACACCACAAGTAGACAGAACTGGATCCCTTATTCGCCTTTCGAGGGGAACCCTTGCCGACTCTGAACTAACTCATGCTTGAATGTGAACAACCGATAGCACGGAAGGCAGCATTCTACTAATTTGATTACCTTCTTCCCTTCCTTATAGTAGGAATTTCTCTATAAATACCGAACATGCTAAGGATGGATCCCCCTGAGATATACGCCAAGCATTCTTAGATAGTAAGGCCACATTATTTTCCATTGCCGATCTCAACCCAAGTCCACCGTCACCCTTGGATCTACAAACCATGTTCCAGTTCACAAGGTGACCATGCGAGTTATCTTCCTTTCCTCGCCATAGGAGATTTCGAGATACTCGATCTATGCTGTTACAAATAGAGATAGGCAACAAAACCGTCTGCATGGTGTAAATTGGAATTGCACTAAGTACCGATTGGACCAAAGTGCGGCGTCCTGCACGAGATAACACATTCCTTTTCCAGTTTGACAATTTGCTCCGTATCTTATCAATAATTGGGATATATAGGTCCTTGGATATCCTACCATGGACTCTCGGAACTCCCAAGTACCTCCCCAAATCGTTTGTCAGTGGAATATCACAAGCGTCACTTATAGTTTGAGCCAAACCCCGTGATACATTAGGCGAGATAAAGAGCTTAGACTTATGCAAGCTCACCGTAAGGCCAGAAGCCGCAGCAAAATCTCTAAGACAGCCCATAACCACGTTCACTTGTGCCATGTCCGCTTGGGCAAAAAGCATCAAATCATCAGCAAAGAACAGGTGAGAGATAGATGGCCCTTGGCGGCCTAGTTTCACTGGTTTCCACTGTTTCTGATGAACCCTCTGCTGGATCATATGTGAGAGCTTCTCCATACACAATATAAATAGGTACGGAGATAGTGGGTCTCGCCACGTTGGGCTTCAAAACCAGGTTGCTCTTCCCCATTCCAAACCACTGATAGTCTACAAGAAGTAACACAGAACATAATGAGGCGAATAAGTTGACAAGGGAGATTAAAATCAACAAGAACCTGTCGGAGGAACTCCCAATCAACACTGTCATAGGCCTTGTGTAAGTCAATCTTCATTATCAAACCACCTTTCTTCCCCTTCCTTTTCATAAGGGAATGCACAATTTCCCGGACAATTATGATATTGTCATTTGTTCCACGACCCGGTAAGAAACTGTTTTGATAAGGACCCACTATATTTTGAAGAAGAGGGCGCAATCGATTGACAATCAATTTCGAGAGGATCTTATAGGAAGTGTTTAGCAGGCTAATAGGTCGAAAATCCACCATAGACACCGGGTTATCCTTCTTGGGAATCAAAGTAATCAAAACCCTGGAGAATTCAGCAAGCAAAAATCCATCAATCAGAGCTTGATTAACAAAGTTAAAAATATGATTCTTTACCACCTCCCATTCTCGTTGAAAGAATATAGGTTGAATGCCATCGGGACCTGGCGCTTTCAAACCTTTCATTGAGAATAAAGCACATTTAATCTCATCCAGCTAAAAAGGAAGAACTAATTTTTCCTGCTCTTCAAGTGTCAGCATCGGCTGCCATCTGTAATTTGTCTCAAGCAATGAGGTGGTATCTTGGCGTGAGAACAAAGACTTGAAAAAGTCCACTTCTGTGCGTTTGAGCATGGTAGGATTAGCTGGTCCATGCTCAATCGGCATAAAGAGCAAAGATATCTCCACATGCATCTAGACCACTTTAGCTATTGCATAATGTGATGTCAATCTTTTTTGTTTTCTACGGACTTGTCTTTGATGTTGCTAGCTTAGGTGGTAATATGCCTTTAACACCGGATCGCTTGAAAAGAAAGTCTGAAGAAAGAGGTTCGTTCCGGGGAATACATAAAAAAGAGGAAAGTCAAAGTAGGTCTGTATCGATTGAGATTCAATTTTTTGCGTTTTATATACAAGCCTCTCAGTGACTTCGTAGCGAGGCTTAGGTTCAAGGCTTGGTCGAACTCTTCAAACCTCTCTCTGCTAGCTCTTGTTCCTCTATCTACTGACTCCAACTCTCTTCTACGGTTTTCGGTTTTTCTCTCGGCGCATACAATACGTTGATTAGTGATCTTGTGATCACCCTATTATTTCAATTACTATTGATCAAATTATACGGAATTGGATTCAAAGTTTTATATGATAATTAGCCGCCTTAAATAGGGAACGAGGTGAGCCTAGAGAAATCAAAGCTCTTTGTCTCTCCAAAGGCTGCTAATGGTCTTGCAAGGAGGATGAGTAGTCTTATGGGTATTAGTCTACTTAGGAAAGTATTTTGGGGTTCCTCTTATTCATGGTAGAATCACCAAGAACACATACAGAGAGATTGTGGACAAGGTCAGTAGCAGGTTGACGAGTTGGAAGTCTAAACAGCTTAGTTTGGACAGACGGACAACTTTGATCAAAGCAGTTACCTCAGCCATTCCGTCTTATCACATGCAGACGGTACTATTACCTAAAGGGCTTACTAATTCCCTTGATAAGCTTAACCGAAGCTTCCTTTGGGGCTTTAGAGCTTTAAAGTAAGGCTTTGGGGAGGAACGATTGAGAAGAAAGGTTTACATTTTTTGAGTTGGGAAAATGTTTGCAAACCTAGAGCCTATGGTGGTTTGGGATTGCGCAGTATGGAGCTCCATAACTTAGCTCTTCTACAGAAAACCGTATGGCGTTTTTTGAATGAACCTTGTAGTCTTTGGGTGCGCTTCCTGAAAGCAAAATAGTTGGTTGATGGGGATTTGATTGAGTATGTTAGCAATGGGGGTAAAAGAAATTCGTTGTGGTCTCCCTCTTGGAAAGGCTTGATCCAAGCAGCTAAAGTGCTTATGGCAGGCTTGCAAAAAAGAGTGGGTAATGGAAATCAGACGAGATTCTGGTTAGATAGTTGGCTTGAAAAACCAGTCATGGATATGGTAGAGAAAATCCCATCCTTTTCTGATATCAATGCAAAAGTCAGTGACTACATCTTTGAATGGAGAGTGGGATGCAAATGCTTGTTCTCTCATCTCCCGGCTGAGGTGGCGGTTAAAGCTCTGGGATACCCTATTCCCAAGTCCCAAGTTTTCGCAAATGGGTTTGGAAACACTCTGCTAATGGCATCTTCTCATCTAAAACGGCGTACTTGGCTTTGCTTGGAGATGTGGAGCCTACTGAAGGTTTGAAATGGGACTGGATGTGGAAGATGAAGGCGGAGGCCAGGTGGGTGCACTTTGTATGGCTTGCAAGGTTAGAACGGCTTCCTACCAATAGCCTACGTCTCAAATCGCGAATTTCTACTACAACTATCTGTCTGTGTCAGCATCTCTTCCTGGCGAACTACCATGTCGATTCTAGCTTTAGCTTAGTTGCGCCTATACGCCCCTCTTTTTTCACCCTTTGCCTGTGCTTCAAAGCGGAGCTTGGAACTATGCCTTGGTCTATCAATTTCATAACCGATGCTTTCTATCCTTACGAACCTGCCTTGCCATATCTTACTGTTCAGAACAAGTTCACTTCTCTAATTACGTATGTTATCCTGCTCTTCTAGTAAGAAAGGCGCAGCTAACTACCTTCTGAGTTGCCAGTAATCCTAGTGGTCGGTCTAGCACTCGATGGAGAACAGCTCAACTCAAGAGCAAGGGCTCTTTCGTTCATTGGAAAAGGCGGAGAATAGTAGCCGCGAAGAGTCGAGGTTTATAGACAAGCTGAAGTTAGCTTCACCCTAAGAAGTAGGTGTTAAAAAGTAGGGGATTAGAGGTGTACGTGGAGATATCAGTCTTCGAATCAACGGGGTTGACAGCTGTGTTTGTGGCTAACCATTCCTATGGTTCACCGGGATATTCTATCTATTCTATGCCGGCAGTACTAAGAAAGCTAGCGGTGAGAATTACACACCATTTTCCTTATGATTCAAATCATAGAAGACCACAACAACCACGATTTCGGATATATCAAACCCAACAAGGGACAGCGAAGCGTAGAAGAAGAATTCATCTGCAACAAATCCCAGCATATTTACCTAGTCTAGCCGCTGTCCAATTCAAAGTGCAGTCCCAGTCTCGAAGAAAGGGCTAAACGCACCTTCATTCACCTTCTATTTCCCGACGACCGGTAATTTATCTGCGGAGGGCATTCATCTCTAGTTTTTCAAAGTAGCTGCGAAGCTCACATGCTGAGTAAAAGTCGAAGAGTTTTGTTGAGAATTAGAATCAGTTCAGTTCTGATTGATTTAATTGGTGACTTAATTGAGTCAATGACTAATTGAGTGAATATAAAGTATGTTTGCGGATTACACTTGTTAGTAAGGAGAAGAGTCAGCTGAGCCGATAGTGGACGAAGTCGGTGAGCCGATAACCAGAGGACTTTTTCAAGTCTTATTTTAGTTGCAGCAAAAGAGGATTTGTCTTGGGCGTAAAGGAATAGCATAACGGATGCTGAGAAAACGTTCAGGTTTGCATAGTGTAGATCGAAATGGGGTTGTGGCGGATTATTTGATTCGGATCGAGTCGAGCCAGGTCCGGCTCATCCATTCCCGTCATTCCTTCAATTTCGATAATCTTGATGCAGATAATTGAATATCGATCTACCTATGAAAAGGAATGAAATCGAAATAAACAGTAGAAGCGAGGTTATTCTTTAGAATAAGAAACTCTTAAGATCAACCAAGGAATCATGCCAAGACAGACTTTTCTCGGAGCGGATACTATTAGAAACCGGAGGCTTTTTGAGGTTGGTGTCTAGGCCTCTCTCTGCTTGCGGAGGCTACGTCCCTACGGGGATGGCATATGCGCAGCTTTAAACCAAAACAGGGCCAGCACTATAATCAGACCCA